GGCCCGCCCCGCCTAGAATAGGAATCTTTGACTGGGCTTACACACATTCGCTCACTTACGCTGTCCCCCCTCAGCTCACCCTAGCCCCGGGTACGTCGTCTCCAAGGCTTCACACAAAATCTTCACTGACAACATATGCATGCTTTTGTAGGGTCAGGCAGAACCGTTGTTGCCTGATGGGAACTTCCCCCATATTGCTATCAATGTCTTCATGTCGCACGACCTCTTAACATTACACCACTAAATCCCCAATCCTTTGCTTGCTGTGCAGTGACAGTACCAATATCCACTAATCGTTGTTTCCAGATACGGTTGCCGGTTGACATCTCTTCTAATTCGTCGATACGAGAAGCAAATTGTTGTGTGGAGGAATCAATATCTCGACATAAGCCAAGAGGCAGATCTTGTGCCACTCCACCAGGTCGTATGAAACAGGCATGCATCCTGGCTCCCGGGACTCTTTCATAGAATTCCAACAATTTCTCCCGCTCCTCAAAAGCCCAAAGGAACGGAGTTGATGCTCCCACATCCATAGCATGAGTAGTTGAAGCAAGTGAATGATTTGAAATTCGAGTTATTTCACGGAATAACACTCGTATATATTGAGCTCGTAATGGTACCTCGCAATTCAAAAGTCTCTCTACGGCTGAAGAATGAGCGTGTTCTTGGGCCATCATAGAAACATAGATAGGGTCGACGACGGAACGAACAACGAAACTTTACGACAGCTTTTTCGTACACGTTCACTTGCATCACATACACAAGTGCTCTCTGAACCGTGCAATAAGGTCACCCATAACACGGCTCTCCTACTGGAGTTACCTTAGCCCCGGGCCATGCTATTCCATGATATTGGAAAAATGTTAACTACTTTTTACTTTAGTCTTAAAAGCTGGGCGCCTTTATAATCTGAGTGGGGCTCCTAGGTGGCGCCTTCGTGGAGCCAAACCGAAGGAAGAGCAAAAGGAAGGTTGGGCGAGGCCACCCGGCCTCGAATAGGAGGGGGGCTTAGCTCTGGATCCCGCCTGCTTGCAGAAATGAATGGATCAGAAGGGGGGCTGGCTTCTATTTCCGGGCCGGGCGGGAGGTGAAGGCCAGAAGAAGAAGAGAAGTGCGCCTTCCCGGTAAGGAAGAGGATAAAAAGGTGCTGTCATCTATCTCGACCAGTTTCCCGAGGCCTTGGAAATCAAGACCGGCTCAGAGAATCACTGGCGTGCTTTCTCTCCCCCATCGTTTCGCCAACAAAGAAGTCATCCTTGACTTGACGATTGACCATTCCTTCCCTACCGAGCCGCCTCTGAGAACTACTTACCTCTGCCTTCCTTTTTTTAGAACATACCAACCTTTCCAATCAAAAAGATAAAATCAATAAAAGTTCCTCGTCTGTGATTTGATCGGCCCTAAGGGAGTTTACTCGACCCATTCTCCAGTCTCCCGCACTGCTCAAGTGTGCGACTCCGTATGAGGACCTCCTTCCCTTTTGCTCTGCCCACTCTCCGTTCACACGGTTATCAAAGCGGAGGAAGGGTGGGCAGCAGGTACCACGAGCCCTCTGTCCCACACATCTATCAAGAAGCAAGTGTAGTTCACCGGTTCCACCGAATGCTCCTATCTCTCGGCAAAGATCGTGTGAGTGTGCAGTTATGCTTCGGATGCTTCGCCATGGAATAGATCGACTCAGTTCCCCTTCTTTTCCGGTGCACTCGCTTTGTATCTCCGACACACAAGGAAGGACGCGGTGGGAAGGAAGCAGCCCGCACCTCTGTCCGGCCGATCATTCCGCTGGCATCTTGCATTCACGCCTCTGTTTGACTGCCGCTCGGGGATGTAGTTGTAGATACGTGAGTCTTAGTGGGTCGTTGGCTCCACCTGTTATCTCCTTCTACGACATGCTGTAGTCGTCGCCATATTCAATATGTCACTTAGTCATATCTGCCTCGCTGCGGGTCAGCACCTCCGAAAGAAAGGGAGGACTTCATTCAGTGACTCCGCGATCGCCCTCTGAACGATCAGAATAAGGTAAAGCTTGAAGATAAGTTTTGTACTCTATTAATTTCTCAGTCCCTCTAGTCGGGTGGGCGCCGGCCGGTCTTTCGGCCAGATCCCCCTGAAAACCGTACGTGCGGGTCTCCCCGCATGCGGCTCACGCCATTCGAGGTGGCCCAGCCCTGCATTCGCTAATCCTGTAGTGAAATTGAGACAGCTCGACCTCTGAAGCTAATTCGCGTGTAGGCAGCGCTGTCTGTCTACCGTTGACTGTATCTATTCATTGATACATTGGCTCGCTCCCTCTTTTTCCAAGAATGAATGAGCCGCTCGGACCTTCTATTTCCGTCAAATGACCCGGCCTCCCCTGGCTCTTCCACCGTCCGGGCTCCCTTTCCTCCCTATGCTCCCCCGGCGCAGGCCTACCACGCTTCGCGCCTGCGGCGTTTTCGCCAGACGGTCTTTGCCAGTAGTGCCATCCTCCCCGCAGGCTGTCTGTATGGGTGGGTTGTCCCTTGCTGCTACGTTCTGTTAGGCGCTATGAATTACAGGAAATTTAGTGGTTGACTTGGACAGCAGGCGGGTTACACGTTCCACTGTGCCGAGATGTGAGGTGCAGGTGGTGATGATCACCCCGGGGTATGCGCTAGCGCCCTTGACGGGCACTCCAGGACCCGCCAACGCTCGTTCAAACCCAGGTCGGTCGGTCCTCCATTCATCCGACCTTCTGTGTGGATAACGAGGCCACCTTCACAACCTTCTCCCTTCTATCCCTATCCAAAGTCAGGTAGGGCGGAAAGCTTGAGTTGCTAAACCGCCCCTTTGCCCGGTGCTCATGACGCGCTACGGAACCTCCACCCTGCCGGGGGACCGAGCAGGGCATAGCTAGCGGCAATTGAGCCTACTCAGCGTCAGCGGCTTCGTGCCGCACTGGAGTGATCCAATATGTGGTTCCGCACGTTCCACCACTTCTCCGTTCATTTCCAATACTGATCGTGAAACACCATGAGCAGCAGGATGTTGAGGTCCGGAATTCGAAGTGAAATTCTTGATTTGCCCGTTCCTAGTCGTCATGGGAAAGAAAGGCAGAAAGAAATAAGAAAGAGATTATTCCCCGTTAGCTTGTCCAGTACCACCAGTACTCAAAATGCATCTCCTTTGCCCGCGCGCGTCTACCTGGCGTTGCCGCCTTGCATGCAAGCGAAGCGCAATTGGCGGCAATTAATAGCTCACTGAGCGATGATTGATGCAGTCAGTCAGTGCCCTCGATTGTTCCAGATAGAAGGATCATGGCGCCCCGGAACCATGACATCCAGCAGCAGCAGCATCTCCTTGCGTGCAAGAGAAAGATATGCCGGCCGGGAATAAGTACCTATCCCTTACGGGAATCGAACCCGTGTCTTCGACATGAAAAGACGATGTCCTAACCACTGGACGAAAGGGACCAAAAAGTCATATAAAAAAGAAAAGAGATTATTCTTTCTATACGAAATTCGACGATTTCGTTTGTGTTCATGTTGGCGATTTTTGATGTGAATTCGGCGGGTCGTCTCCCCTTCAATCGGGTTCCCCACCGACCCAGTGACACATCAACCACGCCCCTTCCTTTTCTCCGATCATCAATCAAGCCCCCCTGCCGGGTCATCTTGCATTCAGGCTACCATGGTTTGACCTCTTTCTGAAGTTTGCCAGTTTCGGTCGAGGAAGCACCCCTTTTTTGTTTGCTTTGTCCAAAGCAGAGGCTACGTTTCAATTGATCGCCGGCAGAGGTCAATGACGAGGCAGCAATCCCTTGTCACAAACAAAGAAGGGAATATCTCTGTGCTCCGGGCGGTTTGAGGTAAAGAGGCTGGTCTAGCGCGCAAGGGGCGACTGCCCGAAGTTCAACCTTCGTTAGGGATGAGCTGCTCGGATTGAGGATAACCTCAACCCACTAGTCTGACTGTCCGAAAATCACTTTCGTTAGGATAGAGGGCCTGCCTCAACCCAGTTTAGGGGCTAGTTGGCAACCTGCACCGTTAGCCATCAGTCGTACATACAGTATATGTTATGTGAAAAAAGGTCGGCGCACCGCACTGGGGCAAGCGAGTCCCGGGTGGGAGACACTAACCAAACAGCAACCAGTCATAGGTGCACGCCGAGCTAACATTCCCTTGGAAAGGAAATGCGAGCGATGCCTCGTAGCGCTTGAGGTAGGGCACGCATCTATGAACACTAGGAAAAAAGTAGCGATGTGAGACACGTAAGAACGTCATCCAATCAAAATAAGAGGCCCAACCATCCCGGTTAAGGAATGACAGGTCTACGTTCTGGTCCACCCGCACGTGACGGAATTGTGCATAGTCCGTATGTCATCCCGCTTCCAAACCCCGATCTTACTCTGTCTGGGGAGCTTCCCTTAACTTGACTACTCGGCGCAAGGATGTGCCGGGGAATTGATTCGTAACGCGAATCGCCAGATGTGATTCGATAGGCATTGATCAGGCCATCACTCTGGTCGAAGAAAGCAATTCCATGCAACGAGGGCTTAAGTCTTTGAATGTCCGGTATAGGAAGCATCTCTTTGGTCTTTGGTTATCCAGAGCTTATAAGCATATAAGTCCAAAAAAGTCTAGCGCATGTCATGCTCGTAACTTAGGAAGTAGACTAAACAAATGGGTTCTTTTTTTTGGTGACAAAGCCATCTCGTCCGTCAATTAACGATGAATAAGCCCTCACTCCCGTCAAGGGCGAGGCAATCCTTCCATCTCCAATCATGTGGGGGATGTCCAGACCAAAGTACCGACCCAAACGTGGTATGGATATAAATAAAGGAAGCTAGCAGCACGTCAGAAAGAAACTTATCTGAATAGCTACCTGCTGAAAGGAATACAGACAAGCATTGAACCGTAAAGTGGTTCGACTGACGGGGGATAAGGAGACATTCATCTGTATTGTCAGAACAGATCAACGAAGGCATACTGTGCCACCGGGGGTGACGAGAGCGCGCCGTACTGTATGGAGGAAGGCAAGATAGCTACCAATGCCATCCAGTCTTCGCCCAACCACTAACGCTCGGAGGATGATAGGCAGACCGTTAGCAGTTTTGATTTGTCTTGACTGACTGAACCCTGATCTCAACCTAATGCCAAAAAAAAAGATTGGATGACGTGCTCTCTCTATTCTGTGTACATACTTGATTTCTGAACCACGCTTGCCCAGTTGAAACCATAGCTATCCACTGTCTCGCATCCCTCTTCTTTGTTTGCTTGAACCTACTGCTCCCTGTTCCACATTCAAGGAGGATGAGTGGTTAGGGCCCCCGATGAATCTGTGGCTAAGTGCGAGTCCAACTGTTTGACTAGCCAAAAGAATGGGAAGACGCCAGCCAGATAGGTAGATGCACAGGTCAAGCGAAGAGAGAAAGATATGCTCATTTAGGCGCACAGGAGGAGTTTCACTTCATCTTGATCCGTCTCTAAGCTAATCTCAGATTTCTTTAGTGTCAATGGTCACGTTTTGAAGCAAACATTGCCTATCCCAGATTCCATCATCTCCCACTGAATGAGATAGGGGAGCCCTTGGTTCTGACTTTCCTTGTGAAAGGTAGAATGAGCTTCCTCAACCAATGGAAGAGGAAAGGGAAACCGAGTCAAAGCACTCCCTTGTTGTCAGCATAGCTGAAGATGGTGACCTCAAGCTAGTAGTGCCCGTGAGACTCAACCAAATCTAGCCACACATCAGGAACTATGTTCACATAGCCAAAACGAGGTTAGGTGCGAAAAATGAGTCAGTCATCTTTTTCTCACTCCATTTTTGCACGCATCGCAAACTAATTGGATCTCAACCGTGCATCAGTATGATGACGGGATTCACCTTCATAGTTTGGAACTATAGCCTTCCCCCAATCTCGAAAGACCTCGATGCTCATTCAACCCTGAAAGCACTGAAAAGTATGCCCTCCTCTCGCTGTACACGACGATGAGTGGGTTTCATGCTCTTTCAGTCTTTTTGGCGTGAGAATTTCCTTTCTTTCTTTTTCTGATTCTCCCGAAAAACTGGAACCAGCACGCAAGGCGGGTGCTCGTCCAACAAAGCGTCATGAATGACAAGATGTAGGCGCAGAGCGAGGATATCACAATGGAATTGAGAGTCAGCGAAAGATCCTTTCCTCCCTTTTCTCTCCTTTAGCATTCAATGGAGCTGATGGATGGAAGGTATGCTTCATCGACTCTTTCTTTGCATGCTATCATTCATTCTTTTTTTGTTAGCGTAATACTGAAAGAAGACTGGTTAGCAGTAGGGCCTTGGTTCGTTCTTTGGTTATTTACCGTAACCGGCCTCATCTACAGAAGCTGTTACGGAATTGAGATAGACTGGGAGTTCGAGGATCAGACCTTCGCCCCATCCAGAACTCGATCTACGGCAGAATCCCGTCCATAGGCACTTAAGGCGACGGGCCGTGATCGGCAGAAGGGGCAATCCCCCTCTACCTCCAACCATTGGGACTTCATTCTGCAACCCGGGGGAAGTGGACTGCCATTACGCTTTGTCACGGAAGGCTGAGGATTTTTGGTAACCTATCGGGATGGCCTTGACCTCCTTTTCTCCTGCGCACAAACACAATGCCCAGGCTTCCATATCGATCCGGCCTTCATCATAGGCTAGCTAAGCAGACAATAACGCGAAATCCAGGAAGGGGGAGGGGAATGCCCAATCAGAAGCAAACCCTTAGGTACCGTGGAGTGAGTGACGTGCTTCCCTTTAACCGTTAAGCACTCAGTGAGCGTTCAACAATGTCCTTCCTGGCCTGTTCTTTGAGTTGACCGAAGGGCGGCTAAAGGGTGAAGGGAGCTTCACTTACCGAGAGGAATGAATTCGAGTAGTAGCCAGGGGAAGAGTTCTTTGAAAAAGAATGAAGTAGAGCCCAAATGCGCGAGCAAGAGCTAGAAAGAAGCCCTAGCCAGCCCTAGAGCTATAGCAAGAACTCAGTAACTAATAGAAAAAAGGACGGTGGGTGTAGCGGATGTTATCCTCCCCCTGCTCGAAGAGAAGACAATATGCTATGTCATGAACGCCAATTGAGGGGCACTTGGGTTGAGCTGAGCCTAGCACCTGACCGGATGAACTTCCACTGTGGAGCCTCAATCTCTTCTGCAGAAAGGGGGTCGGCAGATCAATCGGAAAGGTTGAACCCGGGTGGAAACTTCCCTGTAAATGTAACAAACCACAAACTAAGCTCCTTCTCGTTTGGGCTCTCCCCTATCACTCGAAATTCGTTGGGCTTGATTTACGTATTATTTTGCCTACGGTTCTGCTTATCGACCCGAATGAATCAGTCGATCCACTAATAAAGCCTAGCATTGAAAGAAAGAGGGTGAGTGCCTCAAGGCTAAGTTAAAGCATCGCATTGAAAGCAAGAGGAACTACACCTTGGGGATTCCTCCCTGACCTGAGTCAATCAATAACATGCTTGGATCTTCAATCTCACTCATGCAGAAGCGTAGGGAACGAACGGAGCGCGGATGCGCGAAGTGAAAACAAGCAATGCGCGTTGGGAATTTGGACCCTTCGATGTGGGACCAACCAAATGGAAGAAGGCGAGGGTACCCGAAGCAATAGCAAGAGCTAACCTAAGTGCGCAAGCACACAGCTTAACAGAGCTAGGCGTACTTGCTCTTTTACTGGTCTCGGCTCTCACGGCTAGAGAAAAATAGCCTTCCTTCGTTGGCTCGAAAGAACCAGCAAAGGGAGCAAGAAAACGGGTGCTATAAGGCGCAAGGGCTTGAGCCTTCCCTTTACGTGAATTGGGCCCTTGCTTGCTCGCTTGCCCTTCCCCCCCCCCGATCATTAAGGGGATCGGCTCATTCCAGGCTGAACTTTTTGGTATTGATTTCGTTACCTTAGAAGAGCCCCTTAGCGAATTTACCTTTGGATCGCACTACACCATCATATAGTAGAGTCACCCTTCCCCGGGTCGCTGTAAGCTCGTTCATATATACTCTCATCCAAATGCGGAGGAACTTCCACCCGCCTCAGCGAGGCGACCAGGGAGAGCAAATTCGACTACTGCTTGGACCATCTCAAACGCAACCGCCCTGAACATGGCCTACGATACCAGCTGCTGAATATATGGGGAGGATCGACCTCTCTTTCCTGATTACACCTTCATCACGCCTGTCCACCTGGAAGTAGAGACCCCATATATACTATACAGCGACGAAGGGAAAAGACCCTCTTAGGGGGAACCCCGTCAAATAGAGCGTACGCCCGTTATAGGCATTTTAGAGAAAAAGAAATTACCAAATTTTCGAGAAGAGGTGAGAACCAACAGAGGGGAGAGGGTTCGTAGATTACATAATTACATACTCAGAGAGAGAACAATTGAACAAAGTCTTCGAAGAAGAATCAATGAAAACTACCGTCGCGAAGTCATGCAAACAAAGCTGCTGCTGCGCGCTCAGGAAAAACGTTATTTGTAACGGAGATCGCGGATCACGCGCAGTGAGAGCGCAAGAGCTGTGTGATAGGCCCACCAAGAGAGGATTGGAGGAAAGAAAGTCACCTACCATTAGGATGGGCAATAGAGCACGCTTTCCGCCTAGTAGACAAATAAGCAGGAGGGAGGGCTAGTAGGACGATAGAGAGCCTGAATGAAACTCTCTCCTTCAACTAGCGCGAGGGACCGCCTGTCCCTCCGTGCACATGATCCTGCCCCCCGACGGGGGAAATGCATTCACAATCAAGGAACTGTTATAGTTGGCATCATTGTCAGTTTACAGAAAGACAGAAGGTTGGTGATCAGCATTAAAATACTCAAAGTGAAATGGCACTACTCGCTCTGGCACTGTAACTGGATCACTCAGTTAAACAATTGCTGCTGCTGGATCTTTAACGGAATCTACAACTGAATTACAAAGGAAAAACTTAACGCGTAGCTACTGGCTCTGCGGGAAAAGCTGGGTATCAAACTGCTTGCTTCGGTCGAGATCAAGATTCTTAGAGTAGTGATCGAGAGCCTGATTCTGACGTTCGTGAGCGTGACCCAGACCTTCGTGATCCATATACGCCATAAGCAAAGCAAGCACCAGTACGTCAGTCAGTTGTTCCAGATCGAGAACCAGCCCTAATAGCAACAGAGGCAAGGATGGCAAGAGCAAAGCAAGCAGCAGATCCAGTGTTAGATCAAGACCCTGATCCATACCGTTTATCAACACCAATAGGTGCATAAGTAGCTAATACGTGAAAAGCACGCACCAGTCACCCACTTGATTGACGACCTGAACCATAAGCTAGGGTTGCTGGAGCAGAGCAAAAAGCATATCCATACGTTGATCCAGTCAAAGAAGCAGTAGTAGATCCCTCCGTACCAATTGCATTACCAGAGCTAGTCCTTTATCCAGTTTCAGAACGAAGAACCAGTTGACTAAGTTACAGTTCCTTAAGCATAACCAGTGGAGACCACAGATCCATATCCAGCAGATAGGAGGGTGACAGTCTGAGTACCAACAGACAGTAGATATCCAAGTACAGATCCTATAGAAGCAAAGGTATAAGCATAGCCAAGACCAGTCAAGCCACACGATGACGCTTTTTATATTGGCAATGCTATTGACGAAGTTATTGAAGCACCACTATAACCACCAATAGCATTAAATCAGTAGCTCTAGATCGAGAGGACCCTACAGGACAATACCCTACGGGACAAAATGCTACAGGACTTGCTTTATTAGTTACATATCTAGTTCCAGCTCCAGAAATAACTCCAGGAGGTTCAGATCCAGCACGAGACCCAGCAGGAGTTTCTTATGATAAAGATCAAGCCAGCTCCAGGCAAAGAACTTCTTTTTTGGTAAGTGGAACGCTACGCCCTCGTCAGGCCTCCCAATAAGAGTTCAGTCGTAAGGGCTACAAATGGTAGAGGTGCGACAGCGCTTTTAACATTATCTTTATCTTTCGAGATGCGAAAAGGAAAGTACTTGACTTGAAGAGAAGAGTTTACTAGTTGACAATCAGATGAAAGAAAAGTCATACTAACCAGGTAAAAACCTAGTGGTTAATAGGACACACGAGGGAACGCCTTAGTTTCCCTAATTCCTTTTCCTTTCCAGCAAATAAAAGAATTAACATGTTTGTTAACTAAACACCCTTTTCACTGTACTAACTCTGTTTTGTCCTTTTTTGACTTACTTTTTTCTCTTTTTCCTACCCTCTCTTGCATGGCATTTCATTTCATCTCGCATGTAGGAAACAGCGCTCTTTGTGTATAGCTTGAAAGACCCTCTCAATTATAACTTAAACAAAGACCATGGAATTTAAAGCCTCACCCTCATCCTTAGAGTTCTCTATATGCGAAGAGCCAGGAATGGTGATAGAACTATCGGAAACTGCCCAACGACGAGCCGGGGATTGCCTACCAGAAAACACGTCCATTGCCTGAAAAAGTTAGCCTGGATCTTAGGAGGAACGATTTAAGAGCTCTGGAGAAGGTCTGGAAAGGCCAAAAGCTAGAAAACAACAATTCAGCCGAAAGTATGGACACATTGGCTCTCTTCTTAAAGTTCCCATTGACGACCAATTACTAAAGCCATTCCGTTTTGGGATCCTCACTACCGATGCTTTACTTTCGGCTCAATTGAGATGACTCCAACCATTGTTGAATACACTGTCTTGCTCAATGTGCCAAGGACCAGTCGTCACAAACCCTTTTGCATGAGCGGAGGGTTCCAGAGAAAACTCGCCAAAATGATGGGCTGCAACTGCCTCCAATCATGAAAAACCAGAAAGAAGCGATACCCATCGAGCTAAGAGCCAGCCCATTGGGAAATCCGCTCTCAGTTCCCATTCATTTGAGAGAAGTCCTTAACTACGTCAAGCCTCAACTCAATCTCAAGCAAATCGAGGCTTGTCGTAGATAAGTGATTGAGACCTTCCCAACTATTATTGATCGAGGGTTGGTCGTAGATGAACTCGCTGGTGGAGTCTACACAAGCACTTTCCACCCTGAATCTCAACAACTTCACCGGGGTCCGTTATCCACGAAAAGAGAAGGGCAAAAGCAACTGCCTCTTTCCCCTAGCTCTCCTACCTGAGATCTCCACTATCACTACTTGAAAGGACGGGCAATCGATCGTCCGCTCGTCCGCATCCGCTACTTATCGTCCTGATCGATCATACCAATTCTTATTGAGAATCGGGGATGGAATTCTAGTCCTTAGCTCGGTGTATGCACCGCATTCTTCTTTAGTCTTTATTCCAAACAAGGAATCTTCCTTATTTTATTAAACCCAAGCCAAGATTGAGGAACCATACACTCTCCCTTTGGGATTGCCCAACTAAATAAAGGTTCGATGGTAATTGAAGCTGGTTTCGTTTCTCTCATAGCCTCATGGCTCATGTCAGATTAAGATCTAGAATAGGAATATAAGTAGATCTATGTGGGTGCCCAACAAGAGTTGCAGCAAAGGTAATGTCGCATTCTATTTGAACCTGCCTGTTGGAAATAAGTATTCATTCTCCAGGATCCGCTTTTGCTTTTGGATTTCGAGTTTCACTGTAGTAAAAAGCAGCAATAGTCTTGGTTTTCCGAGTGGAATCAGAAGAGAAGGTGGGATTTCAAGTGCGCCGCTTCAACAAGAGCGGCCTCTCTCTTGGCCTAGGAGCCACTTTCCATTTTCTTAGTGCGTAGAGAGGTTGTTAAGCTTGAGCTAACTAGCCAATGTTGGTATTGTTTGTTGTTTTTCTTTCATTGATGGATCGACCAATGCAATGGGAATTGGTTGGTTGGCTTTGCTCCTAGATCAGGACGAGAAGTGGGAGATATGAATACAAGAGCTGAAGGAGCTGCTTTTTCTTTGGGACTCTTTCGCGGAATTTGGGTGGGTAGTTGAGAGATATGCCAGATCGCTGGTAGCGGTTCCAGATTTCTGTTTTACAGGTAGGTGGTAGAGAAAAGGGGTTGGAGTCTCCCAGGTCTGATCTCAGGTTTTTTGCGTGCATTCTTCTAAGGAAAGTAGGAATGGCAGCAATAAATTAATTATGTGAATGAACTGCACTCTCGATTCCCTTCCAGAATCTGTCTTTCAGTGCGCCAGCTCATTAGCATCTTCATTACGTTCACGAAGGAGGCATGCTCTAGACATACTTTAATCTGGACGGCACCAACGAGACTCGTCGAAAGATTGAATGTCAAACTTTGCTGTGAGAGAGCATATCGAGAAAGACCCAACCCAGGGGTCATTCCTTCTTTGATCGATTGTTCCGGTCGCTTCCCCGGACCTACTTCTTTGTAATCCAGCCACTTTACAATCTTCATGATTCAACCTTTGCCCTCCTGTCTTTCCTCTCTCAAAGGGCGCACGGACCATTCTCCCTGAGCAACTACCCGAAACCCGCTTTCCTTCTCTTTTCTTCTCTTCAGTAACTTGAAGCTGGTTAATAACTTCACTTTTATTCCTGCACCTCTTGGCTCCGTTTCTGATCCAAGAAGGCTGACAAATGATAAATCAGGTAGTGACGGGAATGATACTGGTAAAAAAAAATGGATGTGTCAGATTCCGTCATTGGATGTTTCCAAGTTTGTATCCCCTTCGCTTTCTCGGGCACTGAAAAAGGTTGTACAGCTGGAAAGGATGACCAGAAAAACGACTTTTATAAAGCGATGAACATTCTTTGTTGAGAAGGATCAACCCAAGGCACGCAAGCCCTAGCGGAGATCCTGGCACAAAACCTGTGAATGTGACGTAAGGGGAGTGCGCCTAAGAAAGCCTTTATATTATGCCCTTTTCCTTTTGCCCTTCAGTAGTGCATTTTAGCCTGCTGTTTCTCCGACCAGGCATGTTTATTCTATTACATAAGTTGATTATTCTAGAGGATAAGTAGAGACCGGGGCCCTTAGCCCCATCAGGGATAAGACAAGAAGGAGTTCCAGCTTCGAGATTTGCTGCGATTCCTTAGTCCTATCCACTTTTGCTGGATCAAAAGGGTTGTAGCTTGGTTGACCGCTTCTTCGACTTTTTCATTCTGTTTTTGCATCTTGATCCGTGATCAGAGCTTTAGTTCTTCTGTTTGAGTTCTTCTGTAATATCCAGTAAGAGGATTTCTCTGAGGGCGTCGTGCGCCAGCCCGAACTGATCCGGTGATGGCAACAAGACTGACTCCATCTGTCTCTGAGATCCGAGAATAACGTATGCCATAGATATCCGGAAATGTTAATCGATTTACGGGAAGATTAACGTAAGACCTTTTGCCCTTTGAAAGGGGGTTCCACGAATATTAAAGAATTCAAAGCTCTTTCGGAAAGAGACTCCCCTGGCTATGCTTACGAGTTTACTAGCGGTTTCCGAGTAAAATAGCTGGACTGCCATAAAAGAACCTTGATTTATTCCCATGGTACTCGCCTACTATACTGAAACTCCAGGATCCGCAAACGGAGCCAATCACTCTAACGAATAACGAAGAATATGCTCCTTGGTCTCTCTTTTGCTGATTGAAGAAGGTAGTAAACTTCCTTTCACTTGGTAAGCAAGTTGGGTCGATATTCTTAGCCCCCTCATGTTTTTACTGAGGTGCACTCGATCTATTTAAAGTAATTCTCACTTCACTTGTCCCCCGGACGGGAAGAGGCGAAGAAAAGAAAGAAGCGCTAACGCTCTCACTTTCAGTACAGGAATGAGAATTGCTCGGCCAACGGGATCAAAGATGCTCTTATTTCGCCAAGTCCATAAGTACCATAAGGCATATACAAATAGGATGGACCACACCAGATTTCATGCAACTGTGGCTTCTCATGAATGTTTTCATTTTCGCGAAGGGGGGATTGTTGCCAAAGTCTAGGTCTTTGGTTCCCAGGTAAGAGTCCTGACAGCGTGAGGAATGATTCTGACAGCGGCAAATGGCTTAAAACTGGCTATTTTAAAGGAAAGAGGCTAAAAGGGTTCTCCATTCCAGAAAGAGTAGTGGCACAAACTCCACAGCGATGACAAGTCAAGTCAGAATGAGAAGAAGGCAGTCGACCACAAGCCGACCATTAGTCAAGAGGGACCGAAACTCAAGTAATTTTTTTCATCTCAACTCCCCAGGTGACCACCTGAGTCACTCATAGATCAGCAAATCCGCACGAAGTCTTGTCGAGGAAGGTCCCTGGCGGATACTTCTTATAGGCAAACTCACGTAATTCATTAAGGTTACCCAAATGGGAGAAGGAAATCTTTCTACACTAAAAAGAAAGTGACTGATAATCATTTTATGGACCGGCCAGGACCGTCATCAAAATAAAAACCTTTTCCTGAGCGAATCAACTCTTTTTTAATGGTATGGGAATGGCGCTTCTCTTAGATACCTTAACGCGGGTTAGATACCTCTTCTAGCAGGCTTTAACGCCCCTCTCTCTCAGATTTAATAATGTGGAAAATGAGTTTTGGCTAGAACAAGAATTCTTTCTTCATTCTTGGCTCGTAGGTCACAAGGAGAAGGTCAAGCAACTTATTCTATTTCTTAGAATCGGGCACGGTACCTCAAATAGACCATTGAGCGGATCCCCTGATTCAGGTTTAGATTGATCTTTTCTTGACACCGAAAGTACATCTTTGGGAACACCGTCACATCCATTAGTCAGGAATGTTGGGCACCCCGGCAAATCCACATATTTGGCAATGCTCCTTTCCTGAAAGCAATCGGACGGGTAGTTTAAGAAGAGCGAGAGGAAGGCCAGTACTCAAACATAAAGCTTTTACGCAGATCGGTAGACAAGAAGGCTTTAACGCAGGGAGATGGATGTGCGATTGTGAAAGAAGATTAACGCAACATTCTTCCTTTTCCTCTTTCTGCCTCCACGCTACAACTCATTCTCCACTGTAGACGCTGGATGAGACCAGAAGGTAGTAAGCGAGCTATCCCTATCCATTCCGCTTTGTTAGTTCGTGATATCACCCTGTCCACTGCACTGACCGTGTTCCATCCGCTGACCCGAGGCAAAGAACTTCAAATCCATTTCGTGAGGAGGAGGAACCATGCTCTTAGTCGAACTGCTGCGGTTGTGTCTTGTGTCGGCCTTGGTGCCAGGAGCAGCACCGGAGACTTTAAAGGATCGTACAATTAAGTATCGTAGAAAGCCCCAAACCGGACCTATTATTGAATGCATGAGGAATGGAAGAACTGTCATGTTCGGTTGGTGAACTCAAAGTAAAGGGCCAAAAGGACGAGCAAGAGTTGGTCATTCAAGAAGCTTTGGCTAGCCAGCTTTACTTATGGAAAAAGAATAGAAGGAAGGGTCCATCCGTTTAAGAAAGGAAAGAAGGGAGGGCTTTTATATAAGCTTTCTAAAGTAATCGTGATGTAGAAGTCGGTACAGAGATGACAAAATGACTCCTAGATCAGTCCCATCCAGTCCTGAGAGAAGGGCCCTTTCTCCTTGGTTAATGACCCCTCTTGACCAAACAATTGAGGAACGGCACATGCTCTTTGTTTAACGCGGGCGGGCAGGCCGAACAAAGACCCCGACTAGAAAAGAAATTCGAGCAAGGAGCCATGTCCCAATCGGCCTTCAGGTCGAAAGGCACATATGGGAGTAGCTCCCCGGATCCATCATCCTCGAGGAGGAGGAAAGAGAAGTCCAATTTTAGGAAGACTATGGATTGATCTAATCTGCCTACGCGGGAAGCCTTCTCCCTCTCAGCTTGTATTCGATATTGACTTTTTTAGATAGATGCCCAGGTTTAGATTTAGAAGATGACATGAACCTTCCCCTTCTTGCATTAGGATTAGTACTAAGAGCCCATTCGTTCACAGCGCTTACTGATGAAATTGCTAGTCCACCAACATCGGATGATTTCACAAAAGCCATTCTTTCTGTAACTTATACCAAAGCACCTTTTTATGCAAACATAGCAGCTTCTTCTATACCAGCTGATTCACTAGCGGGGCTTATTCCCACAGTTTCTTCTATAGCAGTTGATTCAAGGGAAGGGGATGCGAAAACAGCTCCTTCTAATGTCAAAGCTGAAAAGATTCCTATTAGAGCACCAGCTGTTATGCCTCCCATCTAGTTACGTTAGGCCGCGCTTTAACTTCACTCCTAGCGAGTAGAGTAGTCTTACTAGCAGCTTAGTATACGTAGGCTTACCGGATTCCCTTGCTTTCTTTCTTCCTTTTCCTAAGCACTCATTGTATTTGAACCAATATCGACGCGACTTTCCTTCAAACAGCAGGGAATTCTAACAAGGCAATCCATTCCATTTCTTCTTCTTTCTTCCAATTTCAATTTCTAAGTCTATTCCGACAGATCCTTCCCAATGAAACTAAACTCACTTTTATTAATAATGAATAAGGCTTAAGACATTCAATTGAATAGAATCCGTACGAAGTGAGATACACTCTTTTCCTTCCCTGGCACTATTTAGATTGCCCCTAGTCATAAACTTGATAGAAAGAACTGCCTGACTCTGGCTTTCAACATTCGCTGTTCGTGCTTTCAAGCACTCTCCTATCTATTCTATTTAGATACCTCGTGTAAAAGAGTTTCCTTTGACTGAATCCACCGCCAAAACAAAAGGAAAATAGACCCTCCTGTTGCGATTCCCTCTAACTGCGCCACGTTTCGTTTCCCCTCTTGCTTAAACACCGTTGATTTCAATCTATGTTGTGTTGTAAGGGAAGCTTCAATCTGTATGGTGAATTGAATCCATTCTCTTAGATCTGGGAAGAGTAGCCGACCTAATCAATCAGCTCTTACGAGACCCGGCCAACTCAGTCAATCTCCAGGTCCCTTACGAAGGAGTCATTCACTTTTGTTTGATCAACCAATGGCTAGAATGACCTTCACGAATTGCTGACGTCAATCGAGATCGATCGGATTGAAGCTCTATCATCTGACTGGAATTTGGCCGTTGTACGGATCCGTATCAAGACAGCTGTCGGCCAAAGTGTACTTTTATCCCAGTATCTTCCTCATGTTGATTGGCAACTATTGTATTGCACAGGTTCACTTTTCATTTCTGTCATCCCACCTAGATCTTTTCTGAAAATGATCAGGAGCTTTACCTGCTGCATTGAACACTAAGATCACAGGTAAAGAACGAGCTGAGCAGTTTGCTTTTTCGTCAGAAGCCGGTGATGGAAGAAAGAGTAGCAACTCGAGAAGGAGGGATTAGCCTGCGTACCTTACCAGAGATTTTTTCTGAATTTCTTTTCGGTCTTCAAAACCAATCACATATTTGTTTGGACTGATTCTAAGAATAGAAGGTACTTGCATGATACTACGTTCTCTCAGGCTTTTCTTCCGCTCAGCTCAATGGAAAAAGATGTTCAAGCATCATGTAGATGGATAGTTGGCCGAGGTGATATCCTTTTTTGGCATGACAACTTGACTGGTTATGGAAGCCTATGTGACCTATTACAGGAGAACGAATGGAATGACGTGGCCGTCAGATGATCTACTTTTGAATGAGGTGCTGAATTATGAAGGAAGGTGGGATTGGGCGGCTTTTGGCTTTGATTTGCCGAGTTCAGTGAAGGACATTCTTCAATCATTGAACATTTGCAAAATCAGGTCGTTAAGCATCACGAAGAGACTCTCAAGCTCTCGCTCTCGTTCCAAGGATGTTCGGCTAATCGGGATAGGAAAAAGGGGTAGCTGTGTAGTTGTAGAAGTTGCTCAGCTTACAAAGACAGGTTTTAAGATACTCCATTTGAGCTTTGAGAGGCCTAAAGGAAGTTTCTCGAGTGAATTCAGGTTCAAAACACTCTTTTAGTAAGGAAGAGCAGAGAGAAAGGCACCCCTGCGTCACCCAGATCAAACCAAACCCACTTTACTCTGTTTTCAATCCTTTGAATGCAATTTGACATCCATTTCTGTCTTTTTTTTAATTACTGCTTTCAAACACTCGTAGATAACGCTTTCTTTGTTGTTGTTTTGCTCCCGGGATCGACTACCAGTGTTGCTCGCTTCGCCGGTGATTCAGTTAGTAATGCATATTGGTATTTTCTTTCTTTCTTTTCAGCTCCTTCGGTTAATTTAGTTTCTGCAGTGAGTTATGGTTCCATGCAATGTTTTATTTCCGTTTCATAGTGATTCAATTCTGGTATTTCGGTTTCAAGTAGTTTAATTGACTAATTAAAGCTTTAATTAGTCAATTCATGCTTTTGATAGATTGTAGTTTCAGCAAGTTATATTCATCCTTACTTAAAGCTTCGCTTCGTTCAACTATCTTTTAAGTTAAGATCTGAGAATCTGCAAAGGGAGAAAACCTCAACTCCCAAGTCGTCTGATTTATTATACTGTTTAAAGGTGACTGAGATAGCCATCCAGATCCAAAAGATCTATAACGCCGCTTGATCGGTGCCTGGGGTCGAAGGAACAGCTCTGATGGCACAAAATATATTTTATAGCCAACATCCTTTTTTGTACGGTGGGACACTGGGAAGCTAAAGGATGAATCTTAGAAGCGGCAATGTTTATAAGATTCCCGATCTACCGCCACTTTCAGAGTCGGTGGGATCTGGGCCAGCGACGATGGCCCAGGCTATTCATGGAATGAGGACCGATCAACGGACCCTACATGAAAGCCTTTTCCAGGTCTTTACAAGACCTCGCAGAACTCGGACGCAGCCAAGTTGAACAAAACCAGGCCGTCCAAGGGATGTTGAGAGAGATGACTCAGCAGCTGTCACGTGAGCGAACGCCACCCCCAGGGCAGGGAGTTCGAGCTGATTTTGTAGCGGAAGGGTCTACTTATCATAATCGGCCGAGGGGCCGGACTCTCCTGAGGGAAGTCGGCGTAATGATCCCTATGTGCCACCTCCGGCGAGAAAGGGTCCCCGCATGCTATGAACACTGCCGCTCGAGTGGGCTCGGGAGGCAACATGTCCGTAATCCTCAGACTGAGGAACAGGTCATGCCGCAGGTAGTTAGGCCGAATCCACAAGAAAATCCGTTAAACGTGGTAAATACCCCACTAATGCCACCGTCACCAGCGAATATCATTAGCCAGCCTCCGGTCATTCCGCAGGTGGTACAACCTGGCCCATACCCTTCTGCTCCAGCAGTACCTTATCCTCCAGTTCTGTTCAGGCATACCAACCGGTTGCGCCTGATAGGGAGGATATTTTGGAAATATGTAGGCAAGAACTAGAGCGTATGGATATGGTCCTAAGGGCACCTAGACCAATTTATCGACAACCATACCCACCCAGCCGGGAATTTCCATTTCCCCGGGGATACAAAATCCCAGATTTTACTTTATTCTCTGGGGAGGACGGTCGGTCTACTGTCGAGCATATTGCAAGGTTGACTTTGCAATGTACTGAGACAGCGTCAAACGACTTTATCAAACTCCGGCAGTTTCTGAATTCGTTAACTGGGAGTGCGTTTGGCTGGTACTTAAGGTTGCCGCCTAATTCTATTTGAACCTGGCAAGAGTTGGAGTAGAAATTCCACCAACAGTTTTATAGGACTGAGCCCGAAATGACGGTGGCTGACTTGTCTAAGATTAAGCAGATGCCTGACGAAACCGCTGAACAGTACCTCAGTCGGTTTTAAAGGTATAGAAACCGATGTCAAACTAACTTGCCAGAGTGGGAATTTTTTAATGTCGCTCAGAATGGCAGTATATGTAGGGGCATGGAATTAAGAAAGAAGTTGGACGGCATGAAGTTCATGGACCTAGTGGAACTTCCGTAAGGGCCGTGAGCTATGAGGCCCTTATAAGGGAGGAAAACCAAAGACATACCTCATCACAAGGAACCTATTACTACGATCCTAACTATGAAGTGGATTTGAATGTTGCAGAGGTAGCAGCATCTAAGCCAGTATCTGGGCCAGTTGGCTTCGTCGACTCAGCAATTTCAGTGGTTGATCTGGAACTGAAACTACCTCAGTTGCCCCCGGTAAACTATCCTGGATCAGTAGAGTAGCATTGGATCGGGAGGGAAGGGAGAACTGCTTTACTTCGGGAGTTGAGCTCTTGCCACCAGTTCTTCATAGGAGTGAAGGTAGCTCAGCATCTATTTCAGTTGATTCCCAAGGTTTTTTTCCCAAGAAGAAGGTAAGGCAGAAGGTTTAGGATCACAAAGAGAATCTGGAGGAAGATCGAAGGAAGAGGTTACTGGCTTAACCGGTAGGGAGCGTAGGAACTGATACCGCGAATAAGGATATGGGTTGGCTTAAAAGCATTTTCAACTAACCTTTCTTTGTCTAATAGTTCCATAGTAAGGAACTCCTTTAATAAGGGGAATATCCCCGGCATTGTCCTCTAGTTCAGTAGCCCGTAGGAAAGAAAGAATCAGGTAAAGAAAGGGATCCCCACTCCCCACGTCTTGAAAGAATAATTAATTACATTATTCCCTAGCTTTATTTCATATCCTTCTATTAAAAATTGAGTGTTGAGTCCCGTCCTAGCGCATTTGAACCGGTCCTTGCCTAGCAAGATAGGTCTCGCTATCCCACTGCCAAACCCGATTACCAGACATAAGAGGCGCCCCCTCGTGCAAGCTTTTCTAATCGCTTACAACTGATTGGATTGATTTGAAGAGCTCGAACCTTGATCCTTATAAATAAGGAAGGTTGATCAATTGCGTATTCTTCTCCTTGATGTAGAAGGGAAGTTCTATATAAGCGAAAGAAGATGACTTGAGACTTTCTTATGCTTATTCTCTCCTTGATTACCGGGAAGGGAAGGAGGTGTCTGGTGGACAAGTACCTTAAGTGACAGTTCAATCTGAATCTTAAATCTTAATAAGAAGAAAGAGAACTTATTAAGTAAAGGAAATAGTTTTGTGTCCATATCTAACATATTAGATATTAATATTCTTTTTTAATAGAAAGACAAAGAAGTGACATAGAATACTAATAGAAGAGGAGGCTGGTATTCAATTAGCTAGGGAGGGAGACAGGGCTAAGGCAGATGGCAGTCTAATCTGCCTTAAAATGGCTTTTGCAATTGGCAATTGAAGACGGTTTAATCAATAGTATAAGGTATAAGGAAGATGGCATAGAATGTGCTGTTGTCGCATGAATAGGAATAGGTTATTCAAGAAGTGGTTGCATATCCAACTAGTAAAGCCAATGGCGTAAACAAGGTGCTCTTAAAACAAACGTCAGTTAACCAAAGTTGCGGGACATTTCTTTTTCCACAAAAGCAGCTAGCATTAGCGGGGTATTATCCTTAGTTCACTTTAGGGAGTGACGCCTGATCTGATGGCGAAGCAAGGCTTTGCAAAAGTTACGCTTTCTGCTTTCAGCGGTATCGTATAGTCTCGATCACACAGATGTACGCCTTGATACGGTGTGGCTCGTGGGCCTCTTCTTTCACGCTCCGCGCCTTCTGATGATCGTGTAAAACGAATTTGGAAGTTTTCCGTGAAAGAGAGTGCTGCAAATACGCCCTCTCTTATGGCAGCACTGCTCCTAGATGCCAATATCGGATTAGCTAGGCGAGTATGGCGACAGCGATCACTACAGAAAACCGAATACCGCTATCTTATCTATCAGGTGGGCAAGCGTGGCAGCGAGCACTCGGCTACTTAAGCCTTTAGCGAACCTAGCTGTAAACATTAATGTTTGCAGATGGCTTGCCATGATGAATCTCTGTCCTGTAGAAGGACTCGGCAGCGTCTCGCGCGTAAAGTAAGGGGAAAAAACGAAGGAGAAAGAGATCCATGCGAGAATGAAGGGCATTTCCTCTTCCGGTTATTTTCTACTATTTATGCTAGCATTAGACCCGATGCGAGGCTCGATGTAATTGAGCTCTAAATAGTGCCGTATGGAATAAATTATCCGGTCTTTGAGTAAGAGCTATGGGACTGACTTGATTCTCTGCCTCGACTTCAGTAAATTCCCGTCGAGCTTGAGACTTGTCCTTTCCCTTTACTCTAGCTATCAAGCTTACAGCGATGGCTGTGGCATGCGAGACTGGCTTTCAGAGAATTTTCCTTTCTACTTAAACTGGCAGGGCAAAAAAGAAGCAAGGGACTGATCTGATGGAAAAAGAGACTACTTGAGAACCCACTTTCTGGAAGCTATGCTTAAATGACTAAGCACTGGATGCCTAGTACTTCTCCCTAGATGTAAACCCTGATAAGAGAAGAGGGAGTGCTACTAGTTGCTTGCCCGATAATCCTTTTGGATTAGGGACTGCCGGCTTTTAAGGGGACTACTAACTCGCAAGGGCCAAGGGAAGGGCAAGAGATTCTATTTTTTTATTTTTTACCACATATACCATTTTATTTGTTTTGACACAAATTTAAATGAAAAATAAATGACTTGAAAATTGGATTTTAACGAATTTATTTGTAATAAGATTTTTATTCATTCGTTAACCGAAATTTCTTGTCATATCAATAATTAGGTATTGTGGAGTACCTAATAGTCCATACTCACTGGAAGGTCAGAACGGGGAAAAGGCTGATCCAAATTCATCGCTGCGGTTATTCATTCAATATACAAGAATTTATATTTTTGAATCGAGGGTTCGTAATGTAAGACTTATCTGATCTTATCAATTTTGAGAATTTTTTTATCGAATACATCATCAATTTAGCAGAGTATTAAAGATTTCATCGAAAACTTACAGCGGCTTGCCAAACAAAGGCTAAGAGAAAAAAGAGTACAGGTATGACAGGCATAACATCTACGATTGGATTGAAAATGGCATAAGCTTCGGGCAATTTGGCGAAGAAAAAACTACTCGAATAAAGGACAGAATTAAGACAGATACCGATTAAACTAAAGATATTAAGCATAACAAGCATTTCGTTCTTGTGGATTAGATAATTTTGAGTTATTTTTATAAGGGAAAAATGAAAAAGGCAGATCAAGAAATCCTCCTTTTTCTTCGGCTCGGACTCTCCCAAATAAAAAATCCCTCCCCCCCATTATCATTCTAAAATGAGAATATAAGGAATTCAACTTTCATACAATATCTTAATTGAATTCTATGTAATGATCAATGAATTCTTTTGATTCTATATCTACATGTCTTGAATCCTAGCAACAAAATATCCCATATGTTTTTATGTATTTGGGTTGAGATTGACGAATAACCAATACCAATATTAGTGTTGATTAGTATCGAATAGAAATCAAAATGGGGCGTGGCCAAGCGGTAAGGCAGCGGGTTTTGGTCCCGTTATTCGGAGGTTCGAATCCTTCCGTCCCAGATCGTCTTTCATGAAACGAAAGATGGGATCACACTGCATTCCACATGAAACAAGAATTTGTTAAAGGGAAAAATCTTTTCTTATTAATTTTCAGATTCAGAATGGTTCTAAGAATCATATCTGAGAATTCGTTTGGTTTCTCACAAACGGAATCAAGTGTCAAATGTGGGTAAAATTCAATATCTTTATTTTCATTCAAAAAAGAGATTTTTGGTCTATTATATCATAAACATTCAGGATATGCTCGTACTACTCATATTCATTTCATATTCATTTTGAAGTTAGTTCCTTAGAGAAACTTTATGTCCCATATCCAATACCTATGAAATGGGAATTATCACATGATGCATTCTGAATCACAATGTGAGAGAAAGACCTCTCTATAGTCAATAAAAAGAAAATAAATAGTATCCCGCCCAATTCCACATAGAATGTAGAGATTAAAGAGCGGGGAGTTTTGAATTTCATCACAGGTCTTAAAACTTCTAATTAAAGTTGGGTTTGCGCGGAAAAAAAAATAGGAAAAACGCATTGATCTGGACCTTATTTTTTTGTATCTTAGATATTAGCTGGTTCAAATGAACCATTGTAAATCAATGTAATGTAGTGATTGGGGAGAAATTCGTATATTCCATCTACTTGACTTTAGAATTGATCGCAAAATTCTTGAAGAAGTAAAAAAAAATCTGTATAAAAAACAAGGCCTATGCCTATATGATATATATTATGTATTTTTATTGTATTGTTGTATTTCAGTAACAAGGGCTTTTCGGTTAAGTGAAAAGGATCTGTGATTTTTTAAATATCTATAATTAGAATTACCCCGGCTAAGGTAAGAACTCTTAGTTGTATATGATGGATCCGAAAAGATCATACTTCTCTGATTCTTGATTCAGATTTTCTCTTTCAGATGAAAGAAAGAATAACAATAACGTAAGGAACAAAATTTGACCTTACACGAGCTAATCTTTGGAAGGTTGGGGAATGGGATCGGTAGAAAGGTAGTCCAGCAAGAGTAGAAAGGCTCGGCTAGTCCAGCCTCAGTCCCAATTCACGGGATAGGGAGGAGAAAGAAAGGAATGCAGTAAACGGCTAGTTAGCCACAGGCAGCAATCACTATGGGAATAGCAATCAAAGTAGAAAACGTTCTCAAAGGCCGGCCTATATCGTTTTTTGTGGTACCTAATGGTTATCCTCCTTACCTCAACTCAAAGAAAATGGCTTAAATTGCCTTTTTATGGCCTTCTAAGTGGGTTTCCTTCAATTTGAATAGGTCAATTCCCTTCTTCACTCTTTTATGCAAATGACTTGAACTTATTAGTTTTGTTTAAGTGTAGCGAAGGGACTACCCCAAAGTAGGCCCGAGCGTAACGCCTTTAAGGGTTGGTAAAGGTTTCCCCTTATTTATCTTTCTCATGGGTTTGCCATTTTTGAAAAGTGGTTGCCTTACCTCTTCCTGATGGCCCTCCGCAGTGTTGGGGACACTTTTCTGAGGTTGCTTCGAATCAACTAGCAGAAAGAAGGGAGTAATGAAGGCCCAATGAAGCAGGAACTCGGAAATTCTGCACCCGAAGTGGAAACACCAAAACTTAGCAGCTTATCTTTAGTTTAGGCAGCCTTCCTTTGTTTTGGCCGTCTTACAGTTCAACCAGTTGGTGCCATAATGGGGGCTGGAGAACAGATTTCCGTTATTCCTAATGCGGGAGGACATTGTTATGAATCTGGAAAGCTAAGTGGGCCTTCCACTTGCTTGACCCCTGAGAATACGGCCTCCAGACATTGATTTTTATGATGATCTCTTCCGCTACGATCGGGCTTACTCTATGCCATCTATCTATCCTTGAAAAGGATGCGCCTGTTGAATTGCTCAGGGATGCTGTTCTATTCGGAAAATTTTCCCACCTGCAGCAAATGGAATTTTGCCAGCACTGTTACAGAATTCGGAAAACCGCGCCGAGATCTATCGACTATAGCATGAAAGTCCTTGTACAAGTTCGCTGTGACCAGAACCCCAAGGGCAACTTGAGTCCCGATATTCAGATGTGCAGCTATGTTGAAGAGGTGCTCTGAAATGAGACTTGCTGGTTCAACTGTGATAATGGATCTATGAAGCCCATATACGAGAAATCCTAAATGCCTCCGTGTGATGCCGTCAGTGTCTTTGCCATGCGAGCAGAGTACAGACTCCTTCTTTCAGACGGAAGAGTCCCTTTTCCAGTTGAACTTATTTAAGAGCCTATTGATTGACCATGGAATCCCCTGATTTGAGATTGAATCGCATGAAACGATCCCTTTTCTGCCTTCTTGGCTATTAGATGCTTAGCTGATTTCAAAGGAAAGAAAGTCCGGGCATTCAAGCATTCAATTTATTCAATATGAAAATCGTTTGAATGGGATCTGTTGCAGTCAAACCCTCGTTCCCATAGCCTCTTCTCGCTCATCTGCACCCGTCACTACTGAAAGCTTATCTTATCGTTCTTCTGATCTGCTCCCACTCCTGGCTTCCAAGGTATAGCCTGGACCTCTGCCTCGACATTATCAATCAAAGAAAGAATCTACTTCCGAGTTTCGGGACTGACTTTCTTTCCCTTCTTCCTTAGCTGGCACAGCAGAAAGAAATAGTAGCTTACAACCATTGGCATAGCAAATACTATCCTTTGCTTTCCCGTTAGCCGTTGATTCCCAACTCTCCTTCCCTTTCATTCGCTTCCTCCCTAAAAGCTTAATCTCTCTCTTTCATCGGCGAAGAATAAATAAAGCACGGTGGGCTGGCCTCGCCGTCAAATGAATGGAATGAAACTGGTTTGGCTTGAAAAAAGTATCTTTCCCCATGTGCTCTTATCCTTTGCTTTCACTTTCTCAAATAAAGCCAAAAGAAAAGACCTGTAGCACCGGGATGCTCATTAGACACGCTAGGAATTGGAAGAGTATTGGTATAAAAGGGAGTGCTTTCGCCCACTGCATGTAAGCTTTCTGCCAGGAACTAGCACTTTTAGTAGATAGGATGGCAAACTCCAACTGAATTGCAAGCAGAGGGAATGGAGCTCGATGCACTTACCATTGGAATTGGCTTTCTGGATGAAAAAGACTCGAACTCAAAACCCCCCAATGGACTAACCTTTCTCCCAACGGCACTGGGAAAGAAAACACTTCCCTGCTACTAGGCTAGCTGATTATCTAGTCTGGCTCTTTATAAGGTATTTTAGATCGGCTGGACCGCCATCGAAAGCAGAAGGACTCCAATTGGATGACGGGGAACTCGCACTTTCCTAAGCGTAATAACTGACTTGCTAGATCCCATCCCTATCCCTATTGGTCGAGTAAGAAAATCTCTCCACTTGAAAGGCTGGTACACTCGTCTGGAGACTCAAACTCCCAAGAACTCTCTGCAAGAGAACTAGCACTTTCTTTCCCAAGGGATTACCTTAAGACTCGAAATGCAATAGGGTGCGCTTGCTTACCAGATTGCCTATAATCCCTAGAAAAGCCTCCTAAAAGGAGAATAGCAGGAACTGACACTGGATCTCAAACTGTAGGTAAGGAAACTACATCCAATGCAACAGAAGGGGAAGAACTTAGGACTGCAACTCAAACTCGAACTGCAATCGATGCTTTTACAGAAGGAACTTTACGACTTTCTTATTAAAGAAACACTTTCCTTCTTTCCTCGTTTGCTGGCCCTTGTCCGCTTTCAAACTTTCCTGCCTTTAAAGGAGCGGAGAAAATCCTTTTCTTTCACGTGAGGGGCTTACTTTTTTTCTGCAACTAGATATCCCCCCGAACTAGCAATGGAATGAAAGGGGCAGAGGATTTTCCTTTTTGACTTTTTTTATACCATAGAACCAGTTACAAAGTACAACTAGTAATCTCATTTCTCGAAAACGCTGGGCCAAGTAGCGAAACTTCACCCTTCTTCGATCATCACGTCAACTTGCTTTATTCACAAAAAAGTCTTAGCCACCGGGGACCGGCCTCGTGAACGCATTCGCTAAAGGCACTACTGGCCTTACTAACTCAATCAAGAATCGTACTTCACAAATAGTTTACGCCCTGCCAGACGAGAGAGGATCGAATTCTCTTTCTATAAAGAAATTCTTTCTTTCTCTCATTTTTGGATTGACAATCAGCTTTCTTGCTCTGTGATTCTGCCCCCCACTCTGCCAGCAGCCTATGTGTCGATCTATACCCAAAACTTTGTTGATCTACCGCTACTTGACTTTGCACGTTCTGGATAGGCGCGCATCCTCATAGAGCGAGGGGTACAAAAGATCAATGAAAAAAAAGAAGAGCCAAGTGAGCGGGAGGAGCCTTTCTTGCTTATCAGCGAAGGCTGACTTGGACTCATTGAAGAAAGCACTTGAGGTTCAGACCAATGAGCGATTGCGACAACTACGGACCCCTTGAAAGAAACTAGGTTTTTCTAAAATACTACAACATAGGCTTTCAACAGCTTTTCCACACAAGGAGGGGAGGAAGTGCTTGCTGCCAACTTGCCAGACGAGCAGACAGAAGAGCGAAGCACTACTACTTATTGTGAGAAGGCGTGTACCGGGAAAGAGATGAATGGATAAGAACGATCCCAGGTGCCATCCTCAAGTCTGATTAGGATGATGCTTGAACTGGATCCGCTAAAGGGAGTTTCTTCCGGGGGGAAGAGGAGGTAGCGTTCTCTCTACTATTAAATATAATGATTGATTGCTAGCAGTGAGAATATCCGATGCAGTTAGCTCGAGTGAAGGAACCGAGGCAAGTAGGACCTCCCCTCTTTCCTCAAAGGAGAGCTTTGTTGTCGATGCCTTTTCTCTTGTTTCAGAAGCCGAGAGTGAAAGAGATACGGAGTAGGTAAATTCCTTATCAGAGTCAAATTCTGGGGATTAACTTCTTTTTGAGGGCCGACAAGATCCGATCGTAGAATATATAAGTATGTTCCCGCGTTCCAGGGAGCGCCTTGAAGCAAGGCCGGGGTGAGGGTTACATGAGTTAGGAACGATCCCAGATGTGGAATAATTAGTAAGGGCGTGGGATACTACTTAATCGACCTAAAAGCGAAAGATATGAGGAGCTAGCCGTCTTTCATTTTTATTTCATTTTCGAGATATGCTTTGAATAGCGTAGTCGTAGTTTCGTACCCAAGATAATGGGAATCAACTTGCTTGCCCTCTGACCTGACCTTCTGAGATGCCGAAAAGACCTCTAATGCCGACTCTCCTGGTATCGAGAAAGAAATGGTCTCATTCATCTCTCAAGTTCTCATCTCTTGTTGGCATCTCTCAAGCCCTGGTTGGCTACTGACTTGCCTGAGCTTCCAATCTGGCTTTCTATACAGAAAAGAGTCCAGTGTTCCGCATGTGGTTCTCTCTCAATTGCTTGAGAACATATTCCTTTCCCATTCATGTGTTTCCTGCTTGTTTTGGTTTGCTATTTCCTTCGCCTTTTTCATCTTCAGTAGGGGCCTTTAGTCGTTGTTGAATTGCTACTGCTACTAGTAGTACTAGTCTGAGGTGAAAGCAGTAGGCAGGGCAGGTAAAATTCCTTGGAGTTAAATTCCAAGTTTCCTCAATCCATTTTATACATTTTTCATTCATAAGCCATTGTTGATCCATCCTCAAAGGTATAGGGCCCCAGTCAAGTCAGTCTTATCCTTGGTTGTCATTCATATAGGTCCATGATCAGACAGCGTAGGAATGGATTCAAGGTTGATAGATTCGTTCTCGTTCTATAAAAGTCCTTCCCGGTCCTTTCCCTATTGTGGATTAGACCAGGCGCTTGCGGACTGAGGTGACCAAGGACGATGAGCTATTCCATTCGGACGAGGAATTTGACACAGGTTCAGCAAGGACGGGGTTTTTAATCCCAAAGAAGAAGAGCGTCATCCTTCCCCCCCTCAGGCATCCTTCCTCACGGGCAAGGATGACGCTCTTCTTTCTGATGCGGGAGCCTCTTTTTCCGTAAGTGAGAGCACTAGCACCCGTCCGACTCCACTGGTACTATTCATCTATATATGGATCGTGTGTGTTTTCTCCCCGATCGAATGACTTCGGTACCTTGCAGAAGGACCTCTCAACATCAAAATGACGACTTCTGTCTGAAAAGCGTCCGATAGGTCAGTGGCCGGTCTAGTTGAAGGAGCTCGAAGTAGAGGTTTTCACGCCTTTGAGAACTAAAAGTAGGATGAATTTCGTCCTTCCGTGTCGGCGTCATCCGACTCAAAAGAATGAAGGGCTACGCTCCTTGCGCCTACGGGTGAGAGAAGCAATCCTCCTTCTAGGTCGTCTAAGGCACTAAGATCTATTTCTTTCATACCACCAGGAAGCCTAGCTACTTTCTTTATCGGTGACTAAACTAAGAGCTTTCGCTAGCAATTCTTTATCACAGCTTCAGTAATTGCCTATCTTTTCTCTAGCCTGGAGCCGGCACTCCTAAAGCAGTTAACCAGATGTGGGATCTTTTCAAATATCCTCTACGCCTACTTCTCTTCCGAATCCAAGACTTGGTTCAAACTTTCAAGCAGTCAATCAAGCAGCACTGACCGCTATTCCATAGATAGCATAGAGCTCTTACACAGCGCCTAATAGGCTAGCTTCACTATAAAGGCTTGATTTCCCCGTGGGAGAAGTTGAATCGGAATCTCTGTCACTCAAAGAACTATCTTTCCTTCGCCCCTTGAATCTATCTATTCCGGCTACAGAGCAAGGCAAGGTAGATGCCAGTTTGCTTAAGATTTGGAGTTCGAAGTGGAATGGATCTAATGAGCTATTCCTCGCATCTCCTCCTTTAATAAGGCAATTGCCCACTAATCCTCATCGCTGTCCTGAGCCTTATTTTATTACTAACTTTTTATAGGAATCCCGATCTGGGAAGAAAAGCTATTCTTCTTAGCAGTTTCAGAAGTGAATTGAATCACCCCCGGGTCCGAGAATACTAAGCAGACTTAAACTCCTCCCTTATAGTAGCCATTCTGACAACAGATGCGGATTATGTAGCAAATGCCGCTGATGCGTAAGACATTGAGTTGGACAGCTTTCCTTGAGCAGATAGGACACAGCGCCATCAACAGACATACTCGCGAAGAAAGTACCTACTAAGGGTGCCTCGATCCTCATCTCGTTCACTCACAGAAGACCTTGCCTAGCTCTACTTTCTTTCTTATACTAGTAAGCCCTTCGCTCGGGAAGAGAAAACCACCTGATTCAGTTCACCGAGAATCGTCACCACTTCTGAACAAGGGAATCATACCCCTGGGGAAGCAGAGGTTAATAAACTTTTTAAAAGAGCAAGTCAGAGAAAAAGACTCCTCGGATTCAAGGGACTAATCCTTTCCTTTGCTGGAAAAGCATTATACGCAGGGTTGGGCTTCTTAGTGAGCCTTATTGTGCCTAAGGTCATAGAAGGGGGAGGAAGATCTATCCCTAAGAGCTAAGAAAGAAAGACTAGAAAGAGAATGCTACTACCCCTTCTGGATAGCCTTAGGAAGAGTGAATAGGCACAGTACCAGGGACCGAACTCTTAGGCCAGTCTGAAAGAAGAATTACCACCGATGAAAAGGCAATATCCACTCGTAGATCGGGGATTTCGGGGTTGGTTATAGAATATGACTCTTTTGCATATCTTTAAGACGGTCTACTGTTGATAGGGGGTAGGGTAAGGCAGTACTTCATCAATAAATCTATGGTAATTTCCGAGTTGTAAGATCCCTCCTTAGTCCAGAGAGAGTAGCGAGGAGAAGGTTCTTTATAAACCTTACTTTTATCCTTACTTTACTACTTTACCTTTACTACTGTACTTCAACCTTAGCCTATGCCTTCCGCGCACAGGACAGAGGAATTCACTTTCGCACACACGAAGAGCGAACTCCCCTAAAAGGCCTTTCTTTAAAGTCTGTTTGAAGGGATGAATTTATGTTCCCTCATCGAGTACTTTCCTTACTGAATTGTTCACCGGAACTACTTTTCCTTCACAGTGTTAGAAAGAATCTTTATTGCTTAACGGCTTTCGGGAAAGAAATAAGGAAGGTACGGTTGGAAAGAGAGTAGGACTAGGACTAATAGTCAGACAAAGCAGCAGACAGGCAGGGAAAGAAGCTCAAAGATGCTCTTAGTACCTGAATAGTAAGTCCAGATGAACTCTTTTCCTTTTATGGGAGCTTTCCCAAAGCCTCCTTCCTCTACATTCATAGCTTTCACCCTTGGTCTTCTTTATCACACTCTTTGTGGCGCATAAGTAGTATGCCTTAAGAGGTTGTTGAAGAAGATTTCCTGCTTCCGAGCAAGGAGGAGAGATTCTGAACGGAATTACTGAATGGAATTAGGAGTAACAATCCCCAATCTGGGTTCAATACACCAAATTCTGGTATTCGCTCCTAACTCGATCTAAGCCTGAAGTCAAGTAAGGACAGATTCACTCTCGTATTAGAAAGCGGAGAAAGCCGCCAAGCAGCGGGCAACAGATAGTGCGGCGAGAGCAGCAAGCATTTCTTATTAATCGAGTTGAGTTAGGTAGGCGGACCCCTTTTATCTTACTCAGTTTGTGGGAAAACCAAAAACTTCTTATGCTCATGTGTAATCTAATGCTGATGATTCTGCCCCCTTACTAACCGACCCTGGTAGTCTTGCTGAACGTAGAAGCATTTTTCTTTCTTTACATAGAGGTGATTCTTCCTTAACACCTTACGGCCCGGAGGTGGCTAACGTGGTCGTTTAACGAATGGCTATAGCCCACGATCAAAGTATACCACCAGTCGTCTAAGTACGGGTGAAATAGCTCATTGTAGAGGGTGCAGAACATGGCAGGGTCAGGGCCTTTCTCGCTGGGCTTCCGCATCAACCAGTGCATCCCGATGCACCAACGTGCATCAAGGTCATAACTAGGTAACCCAACAAATCGCTACTAAGGACCTTCGGTCGGCTCCGGGTCGATCGATAGTAGCAACTGTGAGTGCGCTCCATGGGGCCTCTCACCAACACATGGCTAGTAAAGAGGCATAGTGGTGATGAACCACTAACGCCAAGTCACAGAGTGACTGGACGCCCAAGCATCTGGAGGCTGACTACGGCCTCAGATGATTAGGCGGGGACAGGATTCGAACCTGCAATCTTCAGGTCATGAGCCTGATGAGTTGACCAATTCCTCTACCCCGCTTCTTCCCCTTATCCTACCTTCTCCTCATAAGGCTTTCAGACCTCAACTAGTGCTTTGGTTCAGAATCTGAGCATAGCGTCATTACTTAATGAATTAAGAGAAAGCCTTGATATCGGGACGATTTCAGACAAATAGAAAGTTGATCTGGTACTTTTCCGAGATCAGGAAATCGGTACTTTCAGAACTCAAGTAAGCAAGCGATTTGCCTCATTCCTCTGGAAAAGCTATGCTCTACCATTGAGCTTCTGGAGCGTGTAGAACTTTCCTATCTCTTATGTAATTTTCCAACCCTCTGCTTACTTTTTTTAAAGAAGAGAGAGAGGAGCGAGCAAGGAGAGCTAGAGTAAAGAGCGAGTGTAATATCTGAAACGAGTATACAAATGGAGCGAGTTAAACGAGTACTAGAGCTCCATACTTGTAGCGATAACTAGAGTAGCTAGAGTTAAAAAAGGAGCAAGTAAAGAGAGGTTGAGCTAGTGCACTGAACACTTTATATATATCTCAGTCTTCATTAGAAGCTACATCTTTCTAGTTTTGAATCGGAGAGAGATCAATGGTGGTCAACGTCTTACCGCGCACCGGTATCAATGCATAGAGCTCTTTCCTTTCTCATAAGTGGGATAATTGAGAACTGTACCACTGAATTTTGCATCATGATAACAAAGGGCTGTCCTGTCCGTTCTCGACTAAGCTGTTAAACATACTACTTAATGTAGTCAATCGGTCTCCATCTGTAGTCTCGTTAAGCAAGCGCCGAATGGCCATTGGAAAGGGTACAGAATTGGTAGGTGGGGTCAGACCATACTCCCGAAAAAGACTATCAAGACGTTCACTCATCTTTTCGATGATGTCCTCTTCGTCAGTCTCACGGACTTTTTCCTGATAATTCTCCGGAGTTAAGCTTCGCAATTGTCGGAACAGTCTCCACGTTGAAACGATTAACACAGTTCCAGGTATAAAATATATAGAAGAAAGTTCAATCAGATACTGAAGGACGATATCCGGATTCATGAGACATTCTATTTGTACATCCTTCTCTGCCCGCTTTTACTTTTATGGTAAGCACAGGACTGGTGAAGTCTTGTTTCACGCCAGACTTCTTTGGCTATAGAGAGTTGGTTGTTAACCAATGGAATACATGGGAAAAAAGATAGCCTCGATCTCCTTCAACTTCAGTAAATCAGATTTCCCCCTTTTTTACACTTTTTGGAATTGACCTTGAACCCAGGAGTTCGACTGTCGGCCAATGCAGAGGTGGAAGGGTGGGCAGCAGGTACCATGAGCCCTCTGTCACCCGAAAGCCCTTCCTCGGATTCGAACCGATGACTTTATTAGCCTATTTCTAAAGGGCGAGAGCTTGACACTTTTTATATAAAAAGAAATATAAATAAATATATATATATATATATTTATTTATTTATTTATTTATTTATTTATTTATTTATTTTTCTTCATTATTGGCTACACAAGCTTCGGAGCGATACACTGAACACTAAGCCAATATAGAAAAATAAGGGTTAGTAAAAAAGCAATCAATCAACTGGGATACCGTGAATAACGCCTAGAATCCTTTCTATCTTCTCTTAAGATATTTCTAGTTTGATCGAACTATTTTTCCTTCAAACTATTATATTACGAAATAGAGATTTTTCACTCCAAAATGCAAGCGTTCTCTTATATACGATAGCACTCGCCACTGGATATCTTGAATAGGAGGATAGGAATTCTCGGTGCAGGCCAACTCGGAATAGAAAGAGCCTTTTACTTTAGTAGGCCGAGGTCAAATGTCGGGATTGAGATTGGATTTAGGAATGGAAAGACCGAATGGACAAAAAGAGGGCTTTTCAAAAAGGATTGGAACTAGGCCAATGCCAATGAAATCTCATCTATTGCAGCAAAGAAAGAGGAAAGAATCGGTTATGTAAGAAATTGGGTGGGGGCTAAGAGAGACTCTGAACAATAAACAAAACACATATTCAATACCAACCTTTTGTTGTACACAATCCGTTGTGGAGCTCCTACTCTGGCTAGTCCTATTTACCTCGCCTCGAGGGGAGAGCTCTTATTCGACATAGACTAATACGGCCTCTTAGGGGCCAAAAAGCACTTCTCGTTATTGAAGGAAATGTGCGGCTACTCCTTCTCTTGAGAGGTCCCTTCTTGGAAAGTTCCCGAAGGAAGAGAGCAATCCTTTACGGAAGATTAGGTGCCCCAAATAAAGAAAAGGCAGTTCGTGCACTGAAGGTATCCCTCTTATTTCCATAAACAGAAAAACTCCCCCGGGGCGGAATTCCTCAATCAAAGACAGGATAGGAAAACACGGGAGAGCAGACAATTCTTAAACATAGAAAAAATACATAGAAGAGTCTGATTACCAGGCAAGCTCTCCATACCATACCGAGCGGCTGGAACTTATGATTTGGACGCTGCTCCTACTTCTCTTGCTTGAAAGGTACCCTGTGGAATAGATTAATTCTTGGACAAGGCCTTCTTTATTAGCTTCTATTGCTCGGGCGATAGCAGCAAACTCCAGGCTCGAGAGACCTTCAACAAAGTAGATCCGGCTGCCTTCTTAGCAAGGAATGAGAGAGAGGTCGAAGTCTTTCATTAGAGGCCCTTTCTCCTCTTATGATTTTTTGATCCCAACCTATGTGACACGAGCCAATAAAGTAAATCAGCAGGATCGGGGAGGAGAACTCCCGTTTTCGAGGAACTCAACATCTCTTCGAGCTTGGTCTGGACGAGAGCTGGTTCAGATTCGGGTTCAGAGGTCGGAGGGATGCTGGAGAATTCCATTGGTTTTGGCTTTTCGAACCGTCAATCAAAAAGAGATCAATCGAGGAGACCTTGCATTTGTGGCATAAATTGCTTTTCTACTCCGTCGAGTTCAAGCAAAACGATAAGGGTGAAGACTGATTAATCAATAGGCACGCACAGGTGGGAACGAACTTCTTAAATTACAAGGGCTTGGCTTGATGGCTAGTCTGCTGTTTCTGTTGTTCCTATGCCCTACGTGCTGAGAGAGACGTCGATTCGTCCTATAAGGGGGGATGCCGTGAAAGGCCTCTTTCGAGAGATTCTTCGAAAAGGAAATGGCAAAAGAATCGATATTCGTACATATCCTTATCCTCAAAAGCTTCTTTTGATTCATCTACCATCGGTCACGAAATCCGCTCAGAGGAAGCTAAGCAAAGAAGCGACATAGGCTGAAATACTGGATGTTTACTGAAAGAAGGGCAATTTCAATAGCTGCATTCGCAGTTTTTGGTAAGTTAATAACCGGTCTTGTCGTATCAGCTGTGACGTTATCAATTGAATCAGCAACCGCTGGTACAGTAACCGGTGTTCAAATAGCCGTTGTTGGGATCTTCTCCGCTGCTACTGCTATAGAATCCGCTGTTAAGTAGCCGCTCTTCTTAGTGCCTACTGAATGGGCTGCTTTTTGATTTTTTTAATGTTCTTGACGAAAGAGGGCTGTAAGCACTCGATCCGGGAATTCGCTTTGAAGCGATCGAAAGACCATAGGTCTTTACGAAAGATTCTTTAGTGTGGTTACAAAGAGCTTCTTTTTGCTCTGTTCCCGGGGCATGCTCTTAAAGAGAGGTGTCAGGCTAGCTTTTATAAGCCAATGTCTGGAGATTAATCTATATAAATTATCACACGTAGTGGCACCCCATTTCATTGGTCTTGTTCTTGCACCAGGCTTGCTTTGCTTACCTTCCTACTTGGATAGGAAACAAGTAAAAAATAGGATATGCTTTAAAACTGGCCTACGTAAGGCACTTTCAAAAGCCTCGTATGCGGAGTAGCAGTAGGTCTTCTCAAAGAGAGCCTTGTCGTCGTAACCTCAATCCTCATCGCTTTCAGCAGATAGTTTACTGGTTGCTATCTCTTTCCCTTGAGCCAGTGTAGGCTTGCTTCGCATAGGCTACACAAGCCAGGTATTAATTCTTTAAAGTTCATTCCGTACGTACGTATCCTATTCTATTTCCCTTTCGTCTGTTAGCTAGCTGTCAATGCATTCCTACGAGTGAATTTCTTCCATCAGTTGAGGAAGTGCCCCATTAGTTATGGTTCACGAGCCTTTTTTGAATTCGATATCTTGTCCTTTTTTGAGTGTGTATTCCGGCAGTGGGACCCTTCAGATATCCTCTTATTTTGAGCCTTAAGCTTGAGATTCTTTACCGATTGGCTTTTGTTTTAACAAATACTATTATAGTAGCGCTTTCTTGAGTTTCTGAGTGGAAAAAACCCAAGGGCAGAAGAAGGATGCAAGCTGGAAAGACTTTGACAATAAATTCTTTACTTGGACAGGAGATGCAGCACGCTTAGCGTCGCTCTACATGGGTGGGTGTGCTATAAAATTAGGAGAAGAACAGAACTATACGGATCAATTCACGGTCCAAACGAGCTTCCAGTTCTTCTGGATTGCTAACGTGGTTCGATGAGGCCGGAAGGAAGGAACCATTTGAAATTCCATTCCAACTTCTTTCTCTCGATCTTTGCTCCGCCCCGACTCAGTGAGTTCAGTTCGTCCCGAACGTCAGGCTTCGAGACTGAGTGCAGCGAGGCTCGTTCTTCCACGATTGGTAGCACTCGTGTAAGGTCTGGTTTACTTGTTTCATCATCCATCTCCTAAGGATTAAGAGAACTCTGCAGGCCTGAAGCCTATTTGTCCAATCATTCCCTTCCCCTATCGGAACACGTACTTTATCGAAAAGTTTTATGGTCGGTCTTAGATCTCCTAGTAGCAAGATTCAAAGATGGATAAGGCTAATAGAGCTCTAATGTGTTTAACCTTACTTCTCCTTTCCCCTAATGTAATGACATTTATAACCCTTTCTTTATTTAAGGAGATTCTATCCCCTCCCCGTGGTAATATCCCACGTCTTGCTCGTAGACGATGCCGATTCCTCTAGCGGCTCAATGGTATGAGAGAAATCAAACCTTTCGGTTTCATGTTCTATGCTATGGCCCGCCCCTCTTTACGCGAACGGATCCTTTATTTTAAGCAATTATTCGCTCCAAGATGCACGACAGGACCTTCGATCGACCATAAGGCGTATTCTACCCTTACCGAATTCATTCTATTGAAGCGTAACGTAAAAAGCTCCTTCTCATCTTGCATTTCTTTGGTTTGGAAAGAATGTTGTCTGTGGATTTTTAACAAAGGCCCTAATGCCATTTTTTTGATTAAAGTTCCGTGCTGCTCACCACTCCTCGAGGCCAAGGACGGGGTCGAACCGTCATTCCAGGATTTGCAGTCCGATACATTTCCATTATGTTACCTAGCCAAACCCGCCACCTCATGTGCCAAAGTCAAATGGTTGTTCTTCCTTCCCCGCTCCCTCTTTTTCTACATATGATATGCGGTGGCGGGCTCCGCGCTCTATATGACCGGCGGCGGGTTACCAGAGAAGAGGGGACAACTTCTTTCTCCCTTGCCTTGCTCAATCTTCCTTTTCTGATTTCAAGTTGCAAGCCACTCCACTACTGGTACAGAGGCCAGATAGAAGGTGGCTTCTTCTATATGGTTATGTATGTTCAGGCGAAGAAGAGAAGCTAGCTCTTGTTTTGGTTGCAACCATGCCGTCATATCATCTAATTTAGCTTACAAAAAAGTCAAGTGGTCTTACTTAAAGTCAGTAAGCTGACAGTTCCCTTCCTTTTGACATGGCTTTTCACTATTCCTTTCCAGTATCTTTCTTTCTATCCATAGGTCGGCTTCGTGCAGATAGATGTGAGCCGTGGAAGATTGGTGCTCCTTGAGGTATGCCTTTCCCGGTTGCTTGTTCCCTTATCTGTCTTTTCCATCCAGTGCCCGCACTGCGTCAGAAAATCTTCGTCTTCGATCTCTCTTCGCAACGCAATAAAATAAAGAAGTAACACTCTTTCTCTCCGCTCATGCGGTCATTGATTCTTGAAGGGGGTCTGCCTTCACTATCAAGCCTAGGCCCGTCCATTCCTTTCAAGCTTGATCCCGCCCGCCCCCCGCCTTTCATCTTGCCCTTGTTAGGTAAGACGCCAACAGCATGGGCCCTCTCGCTTAAAGGGCTCTATTAGGTCTCCACCGAAGTCGTAGAGTCTATAGGTTCGATAACCTTCTCTCAAGGATTCCACCAAGTCATCGCCAGCAATCTGCTCTTATCCCTTGGTGTCAAAGGGCGAGTTCCTGTCTTTTGTCTTGCCCAAAAACCTTCTCTCATTGGAGAAAGACTCTCCCGCGGCAAGGCAGTCCAGCTGCTTTCTTTATCTCGCTTGCCGCGTGAGGCTTCGGTGCCCCGGGGGTTTGATTTTCTAGTTGAAGATGCAGTTCAACGTTCTTCTCCCATGTGACTTGTAAATCCTTTGTTTGCTCTTTTTCCTTCTCTCTTCCAGTTATCTCTTTATTTGACAGGGGCGGAGAATACCACTCCATTAATAACAACAAGCAAAAATGCAGTTGATCATGGTTTGAGCTTGGAAGCAACCTGCTATCTATCGATAGGCGAGAACAGACTGCTATTGGTTGCTTCGCCTATCTATTTGATTTCCATGTTGTATGGCCGGCTTGGAGACAGAAGACGAAGACCATCATCTCTATCCTGATCAACGCTTCATTCATTCGTTGAACAAAGGGGATAACCATTAGCATGGAGATCAATCACCACACCACCTCTATCATACATACGACATTACACGACGCGAGAGTGCATGGTCAACACACACCTACAGCGCCTACGTTCCGCTTGCAGCCAATACAACAACCACAACCTAACTTGCACGATATTAAACAACCGAAGCTACTGGATTGAAGGGGGGACGGCATCCTCCTATAATAGTTAGCAGTACTGAACAACCGAGTCATCGGTCCGGGGAAAGAAAGGGTCTTTGACCATCAAAAAAAGGAATTCGCTTAACTCGCCGGAACAAAGGTTATTCTTTTCATGCTGAAGACGTCTCAAACTATTTATATACATACACAGTCTTCTTCTATGTGTTAGAAGAACAATTAGGCCTGCCTGTTTTAGCGCCTTTCAAAAGTCAACAAAGGCGGTTACCTTCGGAAAGGCTACTAAAGACCGGGTGAAGAATGAAAAACGTCCGCTAACGCCCACGGGATAAGATCTTTTTGAGACCAGCAACGAATGTCTTGTATAAAAGAAGATCTCTTTCTCCCCGGGAATCCGAAATGGGGCCATACCTTGCGGAAGGCGATTCACGAGAGAATCGCGTACAGTTCCGTTTGACCGAGATGTGAATGCCCGTGATCTGCTCGGTATAGTGATGGATTTCATGGCCGACGTCTAAGCGGCACGAATAGGCCGACATGAAACGAGTTCCCCGCGGAGCATTTTATCTTTCGTCCTCGGACGTTTTGTTCGATTCCGGCACTTGCGTTCTCATGCCCGGAACCCTCGCGATTGATTGGGAGAAAGAGCGAAAGCGAGAAAGATGGATTGTTATCCATCGGAAATCGAATTTCATTCCCCTACCGGAACATAGATGTTCTGTACTGCATTATTAACAATATCCCATGCTTTCAGAAAAAGGAGCGATTGCTAGTCAGAACGAGCTGAGGCTCTGAAAGCTTTCCAACTTGCTTCAATTAGGGAATAGCTTGATTGATCAATCAAGCGGTTCTGCAGCGTCCTCCAACTCGCTGTCCGCTCCCCTTCACTTTCTTTGCCGGACGGGAAGATGCGAATCGCGAAGGCCTTCCCACCACGCGCAGTGCAAACCTCGCCGGATAGAGAGAAGCGAATTGAAAACCGGCCGATCATCCCCTCGCAATCGAAGGTGAAAGCGGGAAAAAGACGAGGAAAGCCTTTTTTTTATTCTATTGGGCCACAAACCAACCTAGGTAAATCTATGGTAAATCCATGAGCTCGATTCGATTAGTCCTTATACTATATAACCATTTTTTTGATAACCATTTGAATCCTGAATTGTCCTATGACTCATATTTCAGAGTATATCTTTTAACGGGTCAAACCAAAATAAAAGAAAATTTCCTATTTTTTCCTGCCACAAAATTAAATATTAAATAATGGTAGACTGGAAATGAAAGTCCTTTTCTCGCATTCGTTCTCTATTGCATTGGCGGAAGAACAAAACAATATCAGATTATGAAATCAAGGAAAGATATTGAAAAATCGATTTTTTGAAATCTACTTTGTAGAAGAAAAAAATAAAGAAGGCACGGATGAAAGATCAGAGGCTAAGGCCAGGCGAGTAGCAAACGGAGATGAGTTTAGTCACACTGATGGGAGAGCGAAAGTCGGAGTACTCTCTCACTTAATCAATAATGCCCAGGGCCAAGCACTTACTGGCTAGCGGACAAGCAGGTTCTGAAAGACCTCCACAGTCTTTGTTTCGGGTTCGATTTCTTATGCAATTAGGAGTGGGGCGTGCTAGCAGGAAGTCCGGTTATGAACATATATCAATCTTTCAAAAAACCTTTCTTCCATCGTGTGGTTGTCTGAGCCAAGGAGATCAGGTGTCGGTGGAAAGGAATCCTCTCATCTAGAGACCAGGACGAAAGATCATGGACCTAAATAGTTGGACGAATGCTGACTCGCTGTCTAGCTCACATAGAGGGCTTTCTTTAAACGAGAGGAAGGCTTTTAAGGGGGGAGTTTAATGTTGAGACTGGGCCAAGTTCTCTTTTGTATCAACCTTAGTCTGCAGAGGGAATTGGGCCTTTCCTTTCTTAGACTTGGAAGCGGGCTTATAGTTTGGGTGCTTTGATGAGCCTTCAACTCTAAAAGAAAAAAAAGCAGGCCTGATTCGAGAATAGGGCTGTCGGTTGGGCCCATTTGGATTGGAGCCAGCTCACCAATATTTCCCTGTGTGGACTTTCTTTTCTATGGATTGCGTATTTTCTTCTCCGCTGGACTAGGGATCTCTTCCTCACTTCTCCCCCAATCCATTCTCATGGAATTTGCAGGATTAGGGGAAATTTCCTTAATTCCATCATCTTTCCTTTCTCAGCGGATGCGTTACGGATTCTCGGGTCAATCAGTTCCCCTCACGGAAATTCTAATTTCCGATCCCGCCCAACTTCTCATCTTCCTCCCTAGCTGGTAATGCAAACTCCGATGAAGGATCCGATCGCCTACGTCTGATGATGATTCTGCATTTTTCATACATGGTCTCAACCACGGACCTTATTGGAACTCCTTTTTCTCGCCTTTGTCATGTGCAATGATCTTAGAGCAAGATTTCGCAATATGCCCCATACAGCCACATGCATAACAGAGATTAGGCAATCTCTCATATTTTAGCATCGCAAATCTGATGTCCTTACCTTCCTTGATTCTGACTGTCCTTCTGACTGGCTTCAATATGTTAACTTACGCATGTAGCCGGAAAAATAGACTCGAAAAGGAGAGACCTTATAGCTTCAAATCCTTTTACCATTGAAAGAAGATGAGAAGGATGATTTTCATAAGACCAAGGACCATTGTATAAAGCTCTCTCCAGATCTTTGTCATTTGCGAAAAAGAAGTGGAATAAACGCTTACCCAACTTAATGATCTTGAGATTTCTCCCTACGCATGCATCATTGCACTTTTCAGGCCTTTGATATTGATATCTCGATCTGAAAAAATCTTGCCATACAGACCGTTCTCACATTCATGAATACCATCAGTGATATCTGTATCACAGACTTCCACTAAACCAGTTTCCTCCTCAGACAGGGAGAAGGAACTCATCATATGAATGATGTCCATATCCACTTATAAGGGTGTATGTGGGACGACAGGAAAAGGATTGTGCAAATGAACGAGGGTTCTGGGAAGGATAAAGACTTGAAACAAAGATCGAATGACTAAGAACTAAATAGGAAAGCAGTAGTAGTGTAGATAGGATGATCAATAAAGGCTTCAAAAAAAAAAGAGAAGGGTGTCAGATCATTCGAGAAGATCAGAGGTAGGATGGAACTCAGCCTTGTGTTGAGAAGCCGCGCAATAATCTTGTAGATGAAATTGCATAGGCTTATGGGTTTGTAATCTTTGTTGGTGGAAGCATTGTTCTTCTTAGGTATGAGAGGAAGGATGAAGTGTATGCCCTTGGTAGTGAAGAGCTGCTGAAGAATGAAAGAATAGCATTGTATATGTCAGTAGAAACGATATCCCAGCAGGTGGTAAAGAAGTACCCAACCGTCTGGTCCCGGAGCACTTTCGGCGGATAGTCCGAAGACCGCGTCCTTAACCTCATCAATAGTGGGTGTGCTTATCAGCTGCTCGTTTTGCTCTTGTGTAACAAGCCGAGGGAGTCAAACCATAAGTTCCTCGTTGAGCTGACATCCTTGCGAAGTTAAGAGGTCCTGATAAGATGACTGAATCATGCTGGAGATGGTAGTAGTTACTCGAGTAACTTCGCCTTGGTCGTCTATAAGCTCGTGTATGGCAGTCGCTGAAGAAAGAAATTATCAGACAGAATCTGTGCTTCTTCCCTTCCAAAAACCGTCAAAACCATCGAACCGTAACCTATCGTAGGAGTACTTCGTTCCTTGGACCTAACCCTCGGAGACCTTTTGGGAGGTGACAAGGACCAGAGGGAAGGGAACTGGAACCCTATTTTAGGTAGGGAATAAATCAATCTACTTAGACTAAAAATCTTATCATTAGCCTCGCTATTCTGGGTAGTAAAATGAACCAGACTGGGAGCCCATCACACACAGACTCAAATCCCCTATTTCACGCGGAATCAAGAAAGATAGCCTACTGCTAAGCATCTATTGCTGCCATAGAATCAAAATAAAATTCTAACTTGTTTTCTTTTTCTCTTTACCCAGCCATTCGATATCCCACGAAAGCATGAAAACGCATTGAGGGCATAGATCCCCTAAGGGAAGTTTCTTCTCTTCTGGGCGAGTCCTTTGCTCTCTGTTCCCAGCACTTTAGTACTCAAATGAAAATCCAGCAGGAAAGTGTTCAAGCTATTTTCTTTCTCCAGACACGGAAGAAGCATTTTTTGCAAGGCAAGTCAAACTTTTTTGGATAGTGTCCAATTCAATAAGCCTCTCCCCAATAGCAAAAAAAGGGGAATCTCCTGTTTTGTACAAAGTAGCTATATTCTCATCCCCTGTTGCATAGCAAGAAAGTTTCAAGTGGATGTTGCAGTGGAAGAGTGAATTTCCTTTTGAGTGAGAAAATCAGTTAGATTATAGGGCAAAGAAAAGCAGAGGTTCTAAGGCTAGTGAGAAAGCCAGACTAGATAGTGCCTTTAGCTCATAGGATCATTCACCAGAGTAGGCGTGCCCCTTATTACATGTCAGTAGATACTTTTTATGGGTTTTCTTTTCGTTTGACTTCCAGGTAGAGTAAGATAAGAGTATTCAGCCAATTCTAGTCCTATACTTCCAAGCATTTCCCGGCCAGTCGCAAGTGCTTCCATTCGATAGACATACGAGGGAGACTCTTATGTGGAGAAGGCAAAATAAATATGTTTTAGAAAGCATTGGTATGGAGATGGAAATGAAATGTACTTTAGTAAGCTAGGAAGCGATCCAAATTCCAGGCCAAAAACTTACCTATGGATATGTCTTTAGATGGATAAGCCGTAGTTGCCCCAGGTCTAAGTAAGGCTGGCTATAGGCTAACGAAAAGATTGTTTGGTAGGGCTAGATAAATCGATAATATCTTTCTCACATTTCTAAAAGGTTGTCTTTCCTCACATCTTGATCCTACTTCCAGCTAGTTTCTTGCTAAGCCTAAGGGCAGTCCCTCCTGACCTTAAGCAAGAAGGTAAGCAAGCTTCATTTCAATGCTAGGGTAGACCTTTTGAGTTTTATAAAAAAAGGGTTTCTCTTGCATTTTGATAAAAAAGCCCATTGAGTTGGGTAGTTCTCAGCCAGCGAATGCTTCTGCTTTTTATTCCGCCTTTGCTGCTGCCTTCCTGCTTTAATACGCCTTTAGCCCGTCAGCGCGTGGGCTCTCCGGGCCAGTTTCAAACCATCCAGAAAGAGGAGTTTTCCCTCCAATTTAGGTTCTATTTCGAAACCCATCTCATCTCCTTTTGTTTCATCCTTTATCTTTCTCTTTTTTTATCCAGCTGGCAAGGAGGGAACCATACTAAGAATCGAGCAAAGGCAGGGAAGTTTTGGAAACACTTTCCTTTCCAACAGTCCCGGTTCCGGCAGTTCCTTTACCCGTAATGACTTATTCTTGTTGATATTCCAGTGCCAGTCTTGTTCTATTGCTCTGGCTAAGGCTTGGATAAGACCTTACAATAGGGCTAAGTGTTGGATATGGGATGGGTACACGAGATTGACCTGAGAGGACTCACTCTCTATCTTTTTCATCCCTTTTGCATATGAAGTCGAGTTTTTAAATTTCTTTTGTTGCTCTTCCTTCGCCCTATATGAGGTTTGAGATTGAGTTAGAGTTTAAGTTCTTGTTTCAGTTGAAGTTTCATCTATCCAGTTTCCATTTCAATGCAATATGTAAAGTGAGAAAACTTTGAAGATAGTTAGATCTGAGTGAAGGAAATTCTCAATTGAAATCTGTCTCTTTCTGTGCGTCCTAAGGTAAGAACATCAAGTGGAAACAAGCTAGTCTTCAAAAGAAAAAAGAAAAATCTTTTTGAAGTAGGGATTTTTTTTAGGTATACCGTAGGAGCTAACTTAAGGCAAAAGCCAAAGACAGCTAAGGATAGGGCCGGGGGGGGTATGGTTAAATAGGAGTAGGAGCGAAAGGGGCGAAAGAGTAACCCGATGGAGGGGAAGGTAGAAGCCTTTCGGGCTGAATAGGGGCGGTGAGAGGGTGTAGTGTAGTAAAGGAGGTGGGCTTAGAGCCAGCAAGCAAAGTAAGGCAAAGCTTTATCGCGAAGAGGGCAGATGAATGAATTGGTTCCTGGGTATGCCTTCCGAGGTATGCCGGGCAATAAGGGCAAGGAAGGAAAGGGAAGAGTTTCAGAACTAGGCGAGAGGACTCCTGTCCATAAGGCTAGGAAGGCGGGAGCACAAAAGAGGAGTGATGCCAAGTTGGAGGACTTTCTTGATAAAGTAAGGAAGACGCGGCCTAGCTACGCATAGCCCTGTTCTAGGATTCAAGACTGATCTGCCTAGCTTGACGACTGACCAGGACTGAGCCGACTGACAGAACTGAGACTGATACCGTAGTTGCTGCTGCCTGCTCTTAGCCCGGAGGTGCTCCTGCTTATTTACTCCAGTTCGAGTTGCAAACTAAATGGATTTTTTTTACCAGTTTCAGTAGCTCGTGCTTCTCTTGCTCTAGTTTCAGTAGCAGAAAAAGGAGAAGTCGAAGTTCCAGTCTCGGTTGCTGTTGACGTGGATGTTGATCTAGCTAGCTCCTAAGCTCCTCAAGGCTACGCTTGCTCCGTAGCTACCGCATTTACGCAAGCGTAGTTGGTCTAAGCTCTTTCGGTTAGGGTGGGATCGATTCGATAGACTTGATCCTTAGGGGGAGTTTTCCTTTTTATACGGATGTATGTTCAAGTGCAATATCTGGCTCAATATCCGTTTTAGTTCTTTAAGGCCGAGTCAAGCCCGCTGTAGTGCCTTCATTCCTTTTATGAAAGAGAGGGAGTTCTGTGATTCCCATTTTCAGGTAGTTCTTTCAGGTCTTTTTTTTTTTCTTGTAATAATATATATTATGTTTGTGATCTATAAGTGTCCGCTACAGTCTCTCAAAGAATGCATTGGATGGATGCCGGGGCATTGCGCGAGCGGGCTGTTTTCGCATTCCGTTAAAGGCTGACCAAGCCGCTGATGCTTAGCTGGTCTTTTCGCTTGAACGAACAAGCCTTTGATTGATGCGACAAAGGTCTGCAGATTTGAACATGCTCTTTTGGCCTCGCTTCCTTCTATGCACTGCCTTTTTCAGTTGCTCGACGATTCCGCTCTCGCTCCTTCCGTCGCATTCCCGCTCTCAACAGCCACGATCAGGACTCGAACCCAAACCCTACACTTGACACTCGATGAAATACATTTTTTCTATCGTGACTTTTGGTTACCCGGTTGGTTCCCCCAGCAAAAAGGGGTATAAGCACTTGACCGTCTAGTTATTTTTATTGAAAAAGCCAATTAAGCAATTGCGGGGATTGCTGCAGAGCTCTAGTAAAAGAAGCCGCGGGAAGCAATAAAGAGTGTTAAATGATTTGGAAGGAGGCAGGGCTAGGCAACCAATCTTCGTACTCGGAATCAGCATGTGATGTGCTCTACGGTTCCGCCCGGATGGCTGTAGTAAGAGATAATGGCTCACGGGGAATCCCGGTCAACGGGGGGGGGCGTACGTCATGCATGACGAAGAGCGGGAGAGGGGAGAGAGATGAAGGCAGGTATGGGAGGTTGAATTGATAGGTCGGGTCGGGAAAGAAAGAATAACCCGAGTCCATCCATAATGTGGTGGGGTTGGGAAGCCCGCCGGGGTCGAGCATATCTCAATATCGGCCTATCCTATCAATTCTGTCTGGTGCCAACCTCTATTGTCTGGTGCAAGGGAGGACTTACAGGCAGGGAAGGCAGGAGCATAAAGATTGAACTAGCCCACGCATCTGCTCCCCTCTCAATCCACCTAGAACTCCCATCTCCCAGCATCTCATTCCCACCCCGTCGTCGAGAGCAGCCAGCCCGACGTTTTTATGCTTTTGCCCGATTTTCAATCTCGAATCTCCGTCTGGTTCCCCGGTGGGGTATTCATCCATTGATCGACCAACTGATTATAGAGAAGCATCAGTCTCTTTCATCTCCATTGGCAGCAAGCAGTTCCCGGCACTTTGAAAGAGGCAGGAGGGAATGAAAGGCGAATCAAAGCTACAATATGACCTGGAAAAAAGAGACTAACAGCTGCTGAAGGTGAGATTTTAGGATCGATTCATCAGGGAGGATGAAATGAGAGAAAGGGAAGACGCCGCCTCGACATCTGTTTGTCCGCGGTAAGGGTAATGTGCCCTAAACCATAAGTTGGAGTATGTCCTCTCGGACAACCGACGGTTCTTCGATTCCTTGGCCCTCTGTTGGTTCTGCTACCCGGACCCCCAGTGGCTTTCATCATTCCCGGTGCAGACGCTGTACTTCAGGCGTCAGGGTGAATCAGTGGAACCAATATCCTTGTACTAATCACTCCCTATGCATTCTTATGCCAGATCATCAGCTTTTCCCAGAATTGTTGGCCCTACCTGATAGATGCTTTCGACACTTCGAGTAGGTCTGCCATAATATCCAGGAAATGTTGGGAGCTGTGTGATAAATAGAACAACCTTCAATAGGAAATGCTATTAAAGCATCTGCCTCATTCCATTTTGAAAGTGCATTCCTATAACCCCAATAATAAGAAAAGGGAAATACAAACTTGGAATACTTCCTGGGATTCAAAGATCACAATAGTTCGAGGTATTTTTATACAAACAAAACTTAGATAGATATCACACACTGAACTTACTTATAAGTATTGCTTATGGGACGAATATAGACCGAAGAGCATGAATTGCCCAACTTCCCATTACTAGCTCGATCAATCAATCCAGTATTTTCTGCCTTCCCCTTACTCGTTCTCCCGTAATTCAGTTCCAGGTATGGGGTAGTAGGGAACCGTCAGGACGCACGAGACGAATCGACCGACTGCCCCTGACGCTAGCAGGCGCTAGAGAAAGAGAAGCAATCCCCCTATTCCCACAACTAAGAAGTCAGAAGGGCTGCTACCAGCCAGTAAGAGATTGTGCAGAAAGTCGCGTTTGGGATAGGATCATATTGCCATGTACGTATCAGCGGACAGTGGGATAAGCGCTGGAGTAGGCAGACGCAGTTACCGAAAAAGGGCCAGCGGGCACCGAGCAAGGGACACTGCCCGATTGTGCGGACCGGCCGGGAGCCGAGTCAAAACAGGCCCCTCGTCTAGTATTGCACCCTCATCGTCGACGCCTTTAAGGAAGGGAGGGCTGCCCTTCGTCAGTGCTTAACTACTCCAGAGGTCCTCTGTATCGGGTTCACGCTCGAACCATACCGAAATGTATTGGGAATTGCGTTTTATGCGGGACTACCAGCCAGGTACATACGGCCAGACGCACTCCAATCTCGAGTCACGTCCCGACCTACAGCGACCATTTCGCCTGGACCGGAAGGAAGAGGCATCTATGAATTGATAAAGACTGCAATAAATAATAGTTGAAAAGAAGAAAAAAATGAAATATTGAAGCATCATTAGGGGAAGGAATTATCCCTAGCCCGAGCCGCTTCCCCTGAAGTTGTCAGCTCGTTCTTGACAAATCCGATCGGGTGTTCATAATCTGGTCTGGAGTAAAAGGATTCGAACCTTTGCATGCCGGTACCAAAAACCGATGCCTTACCACTTGGCTATACTCCATACGGTCGGTCCCTGGGGAGAGGGGGAAGGGAGAAGCAGGGCTCGAAGAAAACGAGCCGTGCAAGGACGCGGGGATATAGCAAGTAAGCAGCAAGGTTCTCCCTTTAGGACCGACTACAACAAGCTCGCGACTCTAATAGAAAGAAAGGGTCAGCTCTCTGCTCTATTTGCTTGCAATGCCTTGCCTATCAAAGTAGGCGAACGCTTCCACCTCCTCTTGCCCTTGTTAGGCAACACGCCAACAAAGAACCTTGGTTCCGTTGCGCCCTGTATTCCGAGGCGACCATTTCGCGCGGTTCGATCCATTTCCCGATCCGCAAAATCCGATAACGTACCTATATGAGTGGGATGGATGGATGGTAAATCATTTGCAGTCTTTTTCGGCAGGACCTAGACAGGGAGGTTCTGGAAGTAGCGCATGCCAGCATTCACTGGTGGAAGGACTGGCAGCAGCGAGAGCATCATAGTTGACATGGTCGGAGCTACAGTCCCCATATCTGTCTCTACTCTTTCTGTAATTGACTCCCTCCCGCTCCCAACCAACCTTTTCTTTTGAAAGGTCTTCCACTAGTGGAAGAGGGATATGAATCTGGATCCCGATCTTGTCTCACGGACTATCCCTTAGTGGTTCTGTGACCGTCAATTGGATCTATTTCTTTCACACGGTCAACTGGCATTGGTTCAACTAACTGGCTGGCTGCTATTGATATCTGAGCCCGAGCCTTTGCTGAACCCCTTTTTGCATGGTCAACGAGTTATGGTCCACCTCAATTCGGCTACTGAAGCCCGAGTATCAAACTGCTGAAAGCGGAGGTTCAAATACCTCGGTACCTGCTTGATGGTGCTGGCGGATCGACAACTTGGTCTGGGGGGTTCCGTATCAATCCATGGGGGCTCTGGTCATAGCCCCTGCCTCTGCTTTGTTCCCGCTCTAGGCTTAGACCATCCTTCTTTGTGCTTCCTGCGCTTCTGATTATGGAGCTGTACGACCTGGAGGGTCAACGAATGAAACAACTGCCTCTCCCTCTCCCGTCCATCTAAAAGTGTTATTTCCTCCAGCTCCCGACTCCGCTTCTCCCGGAGATGCCGGTAGATTAATTCGTTGACAAAACCCATTGGTGAGAAAATCGCTGATGCGAACTCGGTAGTGCTACTGAAACCACTTTGTGCATCTGATGTTGCCAGGAAAGAAAGACGTGCTGGGTCAGTCCGGCACGTCACGCTTGCTAATACGGCCCGGCTGCCCCTATACATAGTTTGATCGATTGACCGACTTAACATACGCCTTTTCGTTATGGACAAGCTCTCCTTCTGTGCGCATCGATCGACCGACGTAGGGATTTGCATGGGGCCTTGCGCGTCGCGTCGGAGATTGTCAGACAATAAACGTTTCAATGGGTGTAGGTACAGGGGGTGTGGCGTACGCCACTGACTTTCAGGTGTGCAGGATGCACTTCCCACATGATTGTACAGTAGGCGTTGGAGCCCTCATCTGTAGATACATGGAGGTGTGGTGATCGCATATGCGGAGCAGCTTCCTTCGAGATGCCTTTGACCCGGGACCTACAGTCAGCACGAGAGCGTTAACATCAAGGACGGAACGATGACCATGATGCGTACAACTCCAATCGCGAAGCGAAGTAAAAAAAAAAACAAAGAAGAGACTAAGGAGCCTTGGCGGGAAAAGCAGGATTGAACAATTCATTCTTATCACACCCTAATCGGCGAGGGTATGCCCATCCAAGTTATTAGCCAGAATCGCTTCATTTATGACACGAACTGGGGTGGAAACCTAAAATAAGAATCCCCGAGTCAAACCATCTATTTGGTACCTAATTCTCAGCCAATCCATCATGCTAACACAAGCCAAGTTGGAGAAGGAAATTACCAGCAATCTCTATCTGAAAAACCAGATAAAATGAATCAATCGTCATGCTTTTCACATCCATTTCGGTGAGACCGTTTCACTCTTATTTCCTACGGATTGGTTAGTGGGGCAGGGCTAAAACCACACTTCATTTTTGACAAGAAAGAAGTCACTTTTCTTGCTCTGGTCTAACAGGTCGGCCTCCCTCTTCTCTCCCAGACGACATCTCAAGTTTCAGTCTGTTGAGGCTTAGCCCTCCAGAAGACTCTATTTCCTACAAGGACTCCATAAAGCCCTTTAACGTTTGTTTAGTTCAGGTCAAATTGTTAAAAGACCAGATTTAATAAGTGTTCGTAGTCATACGAGCGGAATGAATGTTGGGCTTTCTCTCTTCCTCGAAGTCCCCGGCAATCATCATCCAAGGAGGTCCAACAACTTCAACTCCGATAGGAGTACGATGGTCAGTGTAACAACTTAAATCCCTACACCGGTCAATACCATACAAGAGGCAGATTAACGATTGACCTCAACAGGGGAGGGTGAGAAAAGACCTATGCAGGAGTAATCGTTAGGTTTGGCACAGAGTTCCCTTGATCTATTTAATATTGGAAAAGTTCATCCAGAGTTGACGGAACAACAAGGGTTTTTTTTCCTATATTATCTGATCCTGCCTGGCGCCTCTTGAGACCCTTGGAACGAAGGCTGCTTTCTCACCGTGGCAACATGAAATGAAGCAATGCTGCGAGGCATGGTTTTGAATTGGACGAGAAATCTAATAAGAATCCCGGGTCATATCCTCAGATTGACTGGTTGCGGAGAAGTTGTACAATCAATCGTTTGACAGCGGCAAGCAAGAAAAAGCAGCGGCAAGGTTTCTGCTACTTGGCTCTTTCCTTCCGCCTGAATCTATAAATATTAGACTGAATCTATCCTATTCCCTATGTCTTTTACAAGGATTGGAGCTGGTCTTTCAAGCATCCACCGCTACTCCAGCTTGTCCTGTCGGAGAGAGGCCTGTCAGAGATGCCTACGGTTCAAAGGGAAAGGGTAGGTCAGTGGAATTGGTAGACGAGAGAACTGCCAAATACATTTCCCAATTGTCCTGAAGTTGGAAAGGTATAAGGTTATTCTCTATACAGCATTGGTATAGCCAATTTCTCTTGTCTTGTGAGCTGCTGATAGCTACTCGGGGTCTACCCTGACATACCAAAACCGTCGTAGTTCCTCCCATCAATCCCTAGAAATGGGGCTTTAAACCCGATTATCGAGTCTGGAAAAGAACCTTTTTCTTTTCTACCGCAGCGGAACATTTGAAAGAGAAGGAAGGAGAAGCGAAAACTCAATTCCAGAAAGGGGAGCTAGTTTATCTTTACCCTCAAGAAAAGAAAAGATAAGATCCCGATGAAAGGGCATCCTCCCTCACTCATCAAATGCGGCTGCCTTGCCAGAAAAAGTGTTTTGGCGATTCGAACAAGAATCTTGTCGGGACTTCTCCACATCACAACCGGCAGCGGAAGGTATCGATTTTATCGACGATATTTTCATCGATTTGATACTTGATTTGAACAAAGCAGGATGACCGGGAGGGATGTTTGGAACATCAATATCCTCGACTCTAACAGGACACTTTCTGGTCCACCCTCGCCTATAAATTGAACGACCTAAGAAGCAAGGGAGGAGTAATTGTTGAGTTGAGCAAAAACCGTGAATCAAGGTGACCTCCATCCGAATATCGTCCAAAGGATGACGAACTTTAACCTAAAATGACATTGGCCATCATAGGAAGTGGAAATAGGGGAAGAATATGTAGGACTAGTAGCTTTCTTGTTCGCTTGGCTTTAGGCTGTTTTTCGTCTATTTTTTCTTTCAGTTAACTCTTCGACTTCCGGTCTCCTAATGGTCTCCCCACTTGCCATCAGGGCAGGATATTTAAGTAAATAATGAAAGTAGGGCTGGTAAGCACTTCGTCTCACTCAGAGGGAACGATAGACTATGTATATAGTTGTTAGCCTACCAATTGACCTAGACTGACTAATTGGTCCAGTCATTGATTCTATGATTAACGGAAGTCTTTGTGCGTTCAATTCGTTAGGCAAAGAAGAAAGTCATGGCTTATGATTGGTTTTTTGCCCTAAAAAATCAATACAAATAGATCTATATTCAAAAGCAAAGAACAAAGCGTTCAGTTCAAGACAGAGTACTTATTAGTCGATCTAACTCGAGTGACTGTAGCCGGTTACGGATGACTGACCAAAGCAGAGAGCATAGTTACATTAAACTTAACGGTTAGGGTGGAGGGTAGGGAGATAGTCTGGAAGTCAGGGAGGGATTAGTTCGTTTGCCATCCAGAGCCAAGTATAGTAGAGATAGGTCACCCTCAAATATCTTGATTTCGCGGAGTTTAATGTTAAGGAGTTAGTGTCCCGGTAAGTTATCTGGTTCAGTTAGCTAGATGATTGATTAGTGAGGTGTTTCCAATAAGGGATCGGATGCTGGACTCCGAAAAGGATGATAATGGGATGTCGGGCTCATACCTCTGGTAAACAACTGCTCTTCGATCTCGATCTGCTGCCTTCGCACAACCGGCACAGGTATTCATAGCTGCTGGCCTCGACCGGTCCACTAGAATGGTTGGAGCGACTGGAGCTCCTACTATCCCTAGAAGCTGATGTTGGTTGTTGGCTAGGCTCGACTTGAACCACCGGGCTTACCCATTTTTTTAGTAGATTATGCCTCCGTAGTTTTTGGTATTTAAGCCTTCCATTTTTCTGCGACTTCTGGAACGCCCTCTCCAACTGGACTAGAATAAAGGAGGGTCGGCCCGGCCTGTGATCGTAGCCCGATAGCTATTCCTGCCCCAACTTAACCAATGGGGGTCCGGTAGTTTGGGGTAAGAATGAACAGAAGGCGACTAACCAATCTCTCTTTGAAACCAGATGCCCGGAGATGTTTGATTCGTAGGGCTAGGAGATCGGTGAAGAGGGCCGGACAACCAAGCAATAAGTTCTTCCATTACGGCTACTCCGAAATCTTGCACTACCACCTTATCCATCCATTACTGGATACGAAAGCAGCTATTCCTAATTCCTTGCCCCTCTCCCTCCAGTCGGGAGCTAAACCCGTGGAGGGAGATAGATTGAATGACCCGGCAGGGGGGCTTGATCCCTTTCTCTTAGGGAATCTCGACTAGACGAGGGAGATATAAAGGCAACGTTGACGCTACGAAAAAAAAGGAATTGCATAAGTAATGAATGAGCTAATTTCTTATTAGAAGCCTATTTTACTAGACAGGTCTCCTTTACCGGGGGGTTCCCACAGAGAAGTCTTGCTCTGGCTTGCCAAAAGCGTTTAATATTTAGAATTAAGGATGTCTTACACACTGGTGGTCTTGCGTAATTGAACTAAGGCTTTTAACTAGCTTAGTGAATCGATTTAAACTAGTAAAATAGTATGTTTTTTGTTGGCAGTGAGTAAATCTTTGATTCAGAGTCAGCGTATAGGCCGACGTTCGAAGTTCCCTACTACTAATTAGTCTTAGTAGCTAGGAAGCAAATCCTGTAGTTAGCTCGAAACCTTGCAACCGGTCCTTTGTTAAGGCTGTCCGACTTTGACATTACGTACACTTTCCGAAAAGCGATGAAAGGGCAAGCTATAGCGGATCTACTGGCCGAGTCCAGCTTCTTACTTAGCCCAACTCATAACCCCCTCGATGAAACTAAACAATCTGCGAAGCGAGCTTCTTCTAAGAAATCTTAGTTGCACCGAAGCTCTTCGTCATTGCCTTGGATGCAGAAATTTTCAGTCCAACAACTCGGTTGTCCAATTTCTGCAGGTACTACCGCTTCTGCTCCATATGTAAGAAAAAAGGGAGTTTCTTGAGTTCCAGTCCGTAAAGATTCGGCCGGTCTCACCCCCTAGGAATACACTCATTCCTACATACCCAGGCCATACAGTTAGAGCATCTGCGCCCTTATCGATAGTCTATTCGAGAGAGGGGACTGATATCACATTTCCGGCTCGGGATGACCCACCCTTAGGCAGGGCCCTTCGAAGATCAATAGTCGTTAAGTGAGCCGCCCAACGACTGGTGCCAAGGAATGAATTCGGTTAGACTACGGGAATCGACGATCTTAGATCCCGGCGTCCGTCTTTACTTTATATGTAGATGTCTTATTTCTGGTTCCAAGATTCACTCTCATTTCAGGGGTGGCACGAGCTTGGGTTGTCGGCGGCGTGAAGGATACGGTAGAATGTTATACTTTCTTCTATATAGTATAGTCATCTTCTCCAACAAGGAGAAAGCATTGAAGGGCTGCTTCAGCGGAGTCAAGACAAGAGACTCATGAATAGAGGGTCGAAGGTGAATTCCTTCTTTTTCCGCTTCTTCACCGGGTAGGTAAAGCTTAGCTTCTCGGCTTCATTGCTGTCACCCGGTCGATACTATCGGAGCTTCTTGATAGTGGGGTAGCTCTGAAACCTTTTCCAAAATCCTCTACAACTGGACTTTCTTTTCACTCTGTAAGCTCGCTTGTCGACTCTCTTCCCGAGAGAAGAAGGTGAGACTTCCTTTCTCTCATTGACGTCCCACAGCTTAATACTTCACAGCGGATTCTCTTTCTGAGTCTGAGCGCTAATCTTCTTTTGACTGTACTTCCCGAGGGGATAACACTTTGGTTGTTTTTTAAAAAGATGCTGCTGAAAACTGCAAAGGCTATGACCTAGAGTATGAGCAGCTCCGAATCTTGCCTCGTTCTTTTGCTTTCTTTGCTATCCCCCTCAACCGGCCATAACATAAAAGGAAGAGTTTGATTTCTTTCATAAAAGCTAACTTTTCGACCATAGAAGAAGTTCTTCTCATACCTTACTAGCGGTAAGTCAACCTCTTCTTAAGTCCTATAAAAAGATCGATGTGTAAATAAGCTACCATCGGACCGGACTGAACCCGGGCTTTCACTCCTTCTTCTAACGAATAATTCATTCTAACCTTTTTCTCCAAATTAGTAAAGTAGCTAGTTAACCTTAGCGAGGCTGGCAGCTATGATGAACCCAGTTCTGTAGTAGAACGATGTGTAGATAGATAGATCGAAGTAAGCGGGGCATGCCAGCTGTGTCGGTCCTTCCTCCACTTGTCTCGACTGCATTGTCTTTGGTATTCCCAAGCGAATGTGAACTATTTAACCAATCAGTAGCAGAATCCGAGATAGGCGAAGGAAATGAGGGAATCTTTATTTTACATACCCGCCGGTTGAGTTACCCTCTTTGAGGGGATTTATCTTCTATAAAGAAAGGAATTGACAAAACCAGTGCCATACACGCTGACTATTCTAGTTATCTAAGCTTACCTTTCGCTTCTGACTGAACGAGCCTCTCCTTTCAAGCCATTAGCATGAGCGTAGTCTTACTTATTTGCTTGGCTCGGGTCATATTCAAATGAAGCCGAAAAAGATTTTCCTTTGGCATCGAGACGCATTACGATAGCTATAGCTAGGCCGGGTGGGATTCTCTCTCTATCTAATGGTTATGAATAAAGTGATGAATCAAGTGGATCCTTACCTCAGTAGCTGGGAAGGCAGGCCCTTAGCTTCAACTAGTTCAGTTTGAGTATTTCTCAGGAGTAGTTGAATTGCTAGTAGGCAGAAAATCAGTAGTGCGTTAGCTTATCTGTTAATTTTAAAACAACCCTTGTTTGTGCTCCTTTATCTTTCTAAGCCGCTCTCGCTAGCAGGGAATCTAGTTCAGCAAGTTCCATCGGGTGAGCTCGCTTGAAGCTGGGGCGCGTCTGGTGGTCTCGTATATAAGAGAAAGGCAACGCTTACTTTTAGTATCTTTTTCATCCAACAAGAAATATCCTAATAAAGGAAAGGTATGATCGGTATCTGAGAAGTGGTCAGTCCTTTATCATTTGAATTTCTTTGCCGTGTGAAATTAAAGAAAGACAGAGGGTTGCCCAGAGCAGTTCTCCCAGCAAGGGGAATCCTAGAGGAAGAAGGGGGGAAAGCACAAGTTTTTACATTCTTTCAAGTCAGATCTTTCCTCCGGTCTTTCTCTAAATAGCTTAGCTTAAACTTCAAAGCTTCCGGGCTTACCCTTTTAGTTTAGTTAGATTGAATTCTTCCCTAGAGGAGGGACGGTACTCAACATTCTAAATAGTAAGCAGCAAAGTCAGTAACGGGAAAGCCTTGACTGACCTATAGCTTTTCGCTTCACCGGAATCAGATGCGATGCTGTCGATGATCAAATGCCGCGGAGTCGGCTTCAGTTATAGGATACTTATTATATCACTGAATCATCTAGGGAAAAAGAGTCCTGCTATTGTTACATCTTTGTCTGGCGCTGGAAAGGTACCTTTCTGTTCAGGCCATAATCCTACGGACAAATGGCAACTGGATATGTGTTTAGCACAGGAAATAAAAGATCAGATGCCTAGCGCGGGCAATGTATTAGTATATCCTAACGGAGAAGAGTAGCTATAGAGGGAACCCTATTGGGTAAGTTTCTTTTCTTCTATAGGCAAATGTATTTGTTAGGGTGCTTTGACGGAACGCTAATGAATATGACAGTAGGAAAAGACCCTAGATAAAGGTGGGGCGTCACTTCCTTTCGTTGCTTGTTGAATACAGGATGGTACGAATCCCCGGGGAAAACTCATCATAATTTACCCGCTCGTAGCTCCGTCGCCTCTTGGGCTTCATCCAATCCAACATCTCCTGCCTTTGATTGTGCGTTGGTGGGAACAAGAGAATTTTCTCACTAATCAAGGGGGCGTCACACTTCATTATTATGAATCTTAGTATGTCTGGGGTGCCTTTCCCAAAGTCAGTGAATGTCTGTGATTATACGAGGTTTGCCAAAAAAAAAAAAGTAACTGACAGACCTGAGAACTTAACTTCAAGAACTATGAGTGAAACTCTATCGCCTGAAATTTCCAAAGAAAAGCAAGATCATAGAAGCACTGGAGGATTCTCAGACCCGAAGACGGGATGTGAATTCCTTCGTGAAAGAATCTCGCTACAAGACTGAATTGGATGTAACTAGAAGATATCTTGAGACCACTAAGCAGAAGCCAGCCTAAAGAAACCCTAGTTTAATTTGTTTCCCGCTGTAGGGCTAAAGCTTCAATACATTTTACCCAAAAAGGTCAGCTTAGCTTCTTTTCTTACCACAAAAGAAAAAAGCAAAATAAGGAATTGCTTAGGCAAAAGAAGGTGACTACACTTCACTCGATATCGAATACTCAACAGACAGGCAGACCTGATGAGAAGGAAGAATCAATTGCCAATGCTGATACAAAAGGAAACCCGCTTTCACTTAAAAACGGAAGGCAATGAGCCGAGGCCAGGAACTACCGGGTAAGGAGGGAAACTAACTAAACCCAGGGCAAAGCTTCCCCGATTGTTAGAACTCCTTGGACCATTGGAAGGCTTATCGGATTAGGCAGCTGAAAAGAAATGAGACGCTAGGCTTTGATTTCATCAGTTTTAGGCCTTAGACGAGAGGGCTATAGGCCAGTTTCCCTTATAAAGAAATGCACCACTTCTACAGACTGGACTAACAGATGTAATATCATAGGATATTATTTTACCTTATCTGACACGGACCATTTCGAATGATAGCAGAATGACTCAAGGCTAAGGCATTGGGCCAAGCAAGAATAAGAAGAGTAAAGCCTAAATTCAGTCTAGACAGCGGTATGGTATGAAATAGGTTATGAAGCGCGGGATCGCTCGACGAAGAATCCGAGGCAGTTTGACTCATCCGACTCAGAATCCGAGTCCGACCCCGATCCATACTTAGTAGAGTGTTTACAAAGGTACTCCTAATGTGCTTGAAGAGCAGCCTCCTTCCGTCACATCCGAAGAAGGAACCAAAACTTGGGGGGAAGCTATACCAGCTCTTTCAGTTCAAGTGCAGTTGACGAAGGAAGAAGGCAGAAAGGCGGAGCGAATTGTATTACGACGCTATGTCTATGGAAAAAAAATCAGTCATGAACCAAACGCCCTCTCTTTTTAGGACTCGCTATCTATGCCACAAGGCTACTTCAAGGCAAGCAGGATCTCCTAGTTCGGGTATGAATTCTCATTCGAGAACTCCCTATTTGGTATAGACAAGATATGGTAACACAAAGCTAGGGGACTACCTATGAGTATGCCTAATTCCTTCTGTGAAAAGCTCAAAAGTTGTCTGGGTTCAATTGAGAATTGCCCTAAGATTGATGGTTTGACCTCGAAGAACTTTCGCAAGTTCAAAGTGACATCTTTTTGGGTTCGACCTGCCAGGTGTGGATCATCGGGTTGAGTACAAAGCATGTTTCAGACCTTGGGCAGTGAGTTACTTAAAGTAGAATTTCTAAAGTAGGAATAGATCTATTCATAGTCTCTCTCCATTGTTGACTCAGCTTGTGCCTGTTCGGGGGAAGTTGGGTGTCCCGGCTCATAAGAACTTAAATCTGCTATTTCTTCGTATGCTTTGGGTTTGGCACCTGCGTCAAAGGAAGACCCCAAAAAATTTCTCACCTTTCCTACTTAAATAATCGATATGAAAGCGGTTTCATAGGCCACGTTGACTAGGTTGATCTTTCATCATCAAATCACGAGTTTCATTCCATTTCTGGATCCCCTCGTGAGAGTATAAAACTTCGCGCCCGAAAAGTGCTCTTCTTGAGCGCTCCATTCTATGAGCTAGTAGAGAGCAAATCTCCATCTTTTTACCGGTCCCATTGATCTAATCAAAGCTTGTTACGATCAGGCTCATTTGGCTGAGATCTTCCCTGGTCTTTCAAAGCCCAGCTCTGTAAGAGCCTAGGATTTACCAGGAAATCAATTCATTGGAATTGTCATGATAGGCACAACCTTCACCTTCACTGGCGCTGCAACGGAGTTGATACTAAACTATTCAATATTCAAAAAAGAAAGACCACCCTTTTTCAAAGCCTCCCCTCCATGTAGTCTTTCTTCCCGCGCGGACGATTGATTCTTAATTGTTGGTTGTACTGGTTTGGATTGTTAGGACCAACATCCTTTCCGGTACATCAGTTTGTTAGTTCACAGAATGGTTTCGTTCAGACTTTAGATAAGCCAATGGAGTAGCTCGTCTCATAGCTCATAGTATGAATAAGAAGCAAAGTCAATAGTCACTTCAATCAGCATAATCTTAATACTGGCTAGTTACTTCAATTACCTTACCCCACTGCCCCTCCTTAAAAGGAGGTTTCAGAGCACCCAGTCACAGCTCGTCACAAGAAAGGATTGATGGTCGAGTCCCCGTGCATGAAGTCAGTGGATTCGAGTGAACTGACCGTACCACAAATCGACATACTTTAGGAAGCTTCTTACCAAACCAAAGAAAAGCTCAAGTTGTCTTGTCGATTCCCTTCTCCCGAGAGCTTTCACACTCTGGGATGGGAGTCCCTTCCAACACTTGACCAAAAGCTTATCTCAAGAATCTCCATTTCACATTTTCCGAAAGGCGGCGTCACCGAGGCAGAACAAGAGTGCAGCTTCAACCGATCCCCGATAACGCGACATCTTTGGCGGCCGATGTTGGGCGTATCAGCTATCTCACCTGGAGAGTGAGGAAAGAAAACGGTCTCGATAGCGGATAAAGCTCTGAAGGTTTAAGTTTTTCTTGGACCGTGCGTTCCGCCAACAGACGGGACGTGAGGAGAAATGGAGACTTCTCCCCATATCTGGTCTAATCCATACTTTTATGTAAAGTCTCTAGTGGGTGCGAGCGGCTCCCGCACCGGGGCGGGTCTGTAGTCTGTGGTTTTGACCAAAAGATTTTGGTTAAGTCCTCCAAATGAGTCTATTCGCCTCCTTCACATAGGTCCTTTCCACGAGGGCCAAAGTGAACCCAAAGTCTTGTGTAGGCTTTTTTGTTTATATCCATGTGGCCAAAACAAGATATTTAGCAGGGATACAAACGGCGCGATTCCAGCTTGATGACTTTGATCAGGTAGCTGAAGTCGTGGTGCTGATCGCGTGGTTTGCCTCCTCTCTCGCAGCCGTGTGTCGGTCAGCGTGGTATGGAGTAGCGGTTCCTCGGTAGTCTGACTGTCTCGACTCGATGCAGCATCTCTATCTTTCGGTACACCCCGGGCAGGTCTTTCCTTTTAAGTATTGTGCTCTGGTGCCCGTTTTAGAGTAGTTCGTGCCTTGGGTAAGGTTTCATACCCTAAGAGACCATTCACATCAACTATTTGATTAGATAGAGCCGATGAAGAAAAGGAAAGCAGGTCACTTTCATCGGGTTATTTCCAGTCTAGTCTAGAATCAACACCAAACGAAGCTTCATCTTAACAACTACGTACACGGTACTAATGGGTAGCCCTGACCGTCTTTCTACAATCTCCGGTTGGAAATCCCTAAAACCATTAGAACTGCACCTCAACAGCGAAAGACTTATGCCATTCTCCCTCTGCCTCATGAAGCTTTTCACACTCACTCGATGCATTTTCACCAGCTCACTAACGTCGCCATTTCAGACAAGGAATTTGGTTTGACATCTCCCTATCAAGCTCGACTGAACGAACAGGTCACAATGGGCGGTAAGCCCGAGAGGGACAGCTAGTCAAGCTCTGACGGACACTGCAGGGGCAGGGTGCGGATGGGATGGACCAAATCTCCATCCCGAAAGGAATGAAAGGAAGCCAGACATGTATGGAAAGGCAGGTATAGGTTAAAGACCAATAGGGAGGAGGAGACTAGTCATCCCAAGGACAGATAAGAGAATGACCAGTTCGCTGAGTGTGAAATAAGAGGCTATGAAGCATAGCATTATTCCAGGTCAGCTTCTCCATTCTTCTTTCCAACCGGGTAGGCTCGCCTCAATTCAGGTATAGGTCACCTTTCTGACCTAAGACCACAAACCATCTTTGTTATACGAGATTCTTTGGCCATAATGCTGCGAGTGGCTTCGCTTATATCCCACGGTCTCCTTTCTTTCAAGACAAGATGAAGGAAGGGATTTGACGTCACAGCAAAGCCTTGGAAATCGGCGAAAGATAGCAAGCGCGGCTGATTCGGGTTCCTATGCAAAAAGAAGATGCTCAGCAAGCCAACCTCGTACACAGAACATCGGAACAAACTCAGGCTCAGCCAGGGCCCTACTCTCTTCCATTAAGAGAACAGCTCCATCCCTCAATCACCCTATACGGGATGAAAGACGTAGTTCCATCCCCTCTTCTCTCTTGGTTGAGAAGCTCCACGCCCTTCTCCTTTTTTGGTAGGCGTTTGCAAGGGAAGAGTCAGCAAGAGCAGCCCAGAGATGAGAGGAAGAGGCTCAGTATCCACTGGCTTCAGTAGTAGGAGTTGCCCATTGTTCACCGAAGTCGTCAGAGAGGGAATCCTCTCACTTTTCATTGGACAAAGAGGCTAGGTCTAGGTCCCGCGATCGGCTAGAACAGCCATCCATCCAGGGCTTGATGAGTCAAGAGCAGGAGAAGAACTTTGTGAAAGGCGACAATTGTCTGCAAGGCAGGATCCATATTCCATGGGGGAACTCGCGTGGACAGGAAAGCGCTTCTTCTTGGTCCTCTTTCTTTGTCAAATGGGCAAGACAGAAAAAAGAGGTGTAGCGACTACGGTAGTTGATGTATGAATTCAGCTGAGAAGCTACTACTCTTTTTTCTGGTAACGGAAAAGATTGAGGATTTTGTCCTTCTTCCTTTGATTCTGATATTTTGCTTTTTTGAACTTCCGAAATGTTCTAACACTTTTTTTCAACCAAAGTCCATAAAGTATGCAATGACGTCATTCTCATTCAGACTAAAACAATATAGAGCGTTATATGTCTGTATCTTAGGGAGAAGTACTTCCTCAAGGTTGAGCATTTTCTTTTGTAATTGATTTGATATAAACTTTTGTTGGCATGATGAGGAATTTTTTCATGGGTGCCTTCATAAGTCCGTCTGAGTGAATCGAGACAAGTACTCCTAAGACTATAGTATAGCAGGGTTTACTGACTTCGCGAATGAGTTCCAAGCTTTTTTTAAAGAGTTTGAGCTCGGCCAAAGACTATGGAAACATCTGTTTCCAGCTTTGGCTTACCCTTTCAGACTCTGGCCCCTTCTTAATAGCAAATACTAAGTTATCTGCATATATTACATAAAAAAATGCCTGATTTTGACTCAAAATATGAATCAACATATCATGTTGATGGTTGAAGATATTCATAAGAACTGGAGATCAGGGGCTTACCCGCTGTATTCCTTTTTCAATGAATGCATAACTTTTTCGATTCAACTCTTTGATATCACTAGCTTCAATCAGATTACAGAAGGCATCATTACCTTGCCCAATATGCGCTCAACATGTTGAAATTCAAATATGATCATGAAGATGATAAAAAGAACCAACTATATCTGCTTGAATGAGTCTATCAACCTTTCCCAATTTTTGAACATGAGCGAAAAAGGTGATGACTCCTCTCCCTTTTCGAAACCCATGGGAGTACGTTAGAAAGATGTCTTCAAAAACGATGTTCAAAAGCCGCATCCATGACAATGATGTCTGCCTTATGAGGCTGTCTAATGGGTCGCATCTCCCCCGGCTTATGTGGTTTAGGAATGCATGATCGATACATCGAAGAGAACTGAAAGGAAGAATTCATTAATGACCTCTTAATCTCCTCCACTTGGGACTTGTCAAGAACTTTCTAAGTATCAAACTCTTCCCAAAGGTAGTAAATAAGACAGAATAACATCCTCATAAAATTTTTGAATTATCTTATCCAAGAAGAAGACTTTTTTTTTTCCATTTGAAACTCATGTTCATGGTCTGTTTTATTCCCCTATGTTGCCCGTGTGAAAAGAAAGAAGAGAAATTGGGCCATGTTTCCCGAGAGAGACTGCCTTCTCTCAGGCCAGCAGTCTGATACTTCTAGTCGACTGCTCTATGACGGTCTGACCTCTTTCCTGGGCTCTGCTCGCTCGTCTACGCGGAGACCAATTCAGTCAAAATGGAAAAAACGATGTTTCCTTGAAAAAAGTATAAAATGGAGTATACGTAGTCAAAAAGTGCACTTTTTCCAACTATTAATATACATGGGGATCCCTATCTTTATCTCTATCCATGGACCTATCTATATAGAGAGAGATCTATCTATAAATTGATCTAGACTATCCTCTATCCGGATAGATATGTCCCTATGAGCGACTACGCCGATCTTTTATTAGTTGTTTTGGCCACGTCCGTTTCCGCGGAGAAGAGGAAGGTTTGGATCTTTCAATCTTATGTCGTGAGGGATGTGACCTATGTTAGGTCCATAAGATACCACAGCTTTTGGTGTTCTATGATTCACCTCCGAATAATGAGTAGGTAGTTCGATCCTTTTGATTCTTATCCTCCTAGTAAACGGGGATCCGGAGCAATAGGTCGAATTACTATATAAAGAAGACTTGTAAACAAAAGGACTTATTGTTCGAGTAGGAAGATTTCGGTTTTTCTCCTTCCTTCTCTTCAATAAGAAGAAGTATTTGAAATGAAACAAATTCCTCTTCATTCTGTTGTGCTCAGCGAAGGAACTGCCTAAGCATACTTTTGCGGATCCAAACTTCTTTGTTCTTTCAAAGTCTTCTTCTTGCATAGAAGAACGCAACTCTTGCAAAAACCGGGATTTGAGTAGTAGGCGGCACCCCCTCTGAGTTTTGAGTAAGCGGAACCATTCTGTTTTGGTTCTTCTCCACATTCTGACCGGCAGGAATTTGCCTATGATTTTTCCAACTGATATGTCGATATAGAAAGATCTCCTTATTTCTTCACCAGCCTCATTTTCTTGAAAAGATATTAGATCACCGTGGGAAACTTTCAAATGAGTAATGCTTACCAGTCCATTATTCAAACAAACCCTTCGATGACTTATCGGCTGCCTTGCTTGAGGAAGAGTGTCACTAAAATGGAGACGAACCGGAATCACGTCCGATCTTGTTTCTTGATTGAGTAAAAAAGGGATATATTCAGTTCCCTCTCTTCCTCTGTGCATCTCCCTTATGGGTAAATCCCCATAATAAAGGGACAACTTTCGTGTAGTTTGTGATTTGATGTTACTGTTTAGATTTTCTCTTTCCGAAAGATTTCTTTTAATGGATCTCCTCTTGTTCCTCAATCTTCGGAGAATGCGGCGTTGTATTAGAGAAAGTTCTCTGTTCCGAACATTTCCTGGAAGTAGACGACACGTTTTAAATCTTAATGCAGGCATGGCATATCTCGTTGAATCAGTCTTTTTCGCCACATCGCGTATAAAGGGAATCGAACCCAATTCTTCCACGACCCCCCACGAATGGTCCTCCCTTAACTCAATTAACTACGAGAATTCCTGTGGTTGCCTAGTTGTTGTCAGTTCTCATAAGTCCTTTATATACTACTTAGTAAACACTAGCAGAAACCCAGTACTTGACCGACTGCGTCACAGTGCTCAGGTAAAGGGCAGTGTCAGAAAGCGAGCGGGAAAGCAAAGTGTGGCGTGGAGAAGACCTACCTGCTCTGCTCCCTATTGCATAAACCCGGACCTGCCTCTCCCGCAGTCAAAACTCTCCTCTCCAGCCCCTCAGGCTGGGCCAGAAGCCTCGTCTCCTTCAACTGATTCAAGTGATTCAGTCAAAATGAAGAAAATTGGATTATCTAAAACCTCGTCAAAATGACAACGCGTCATCGAAAGTCCTTTATTGTTATACAACACACACATATTCCTCCCTTACGAACAAGAAAATCCAGTGGATGGTTTGGAAGGCTTCTAGAGTGAAGAAAGGTTCTTTACCACCGGAGACCGGCTTTCGTGAAAGCACCTTTGGGCGATGCTTTCTCGATCCTCTCTGTCACTTGAAGGAAGATAGCCACTGGTTTTATATAAAAATTCCAATTTTCACTGATTTTTTAGCCATTTGTATTTTAGGGTCCCTAACGAGCTCGCTATGCTTACAGCTTGGCGACGGAGCTGGGGAAAGCGGATTCAAGCCAAAACTGGAATCCCCTTTGACCTCCCAAATCACCGGTTTCCAACTTGCTTAATTACTAACTTGTAGCTTGATCGCATTTTTGGATTTTCTATATTATTTCTATCTTTCACTTGCGTCTTTTTAATGCTTAATTGCTTCTTGCTTCATGTCTATATTCCATGCGTTGTAGTTTTATATAAAGAAATAACTATAACTTTAACTAGATAATGCTTGCTTGAATGTTATTGGTTGCATGCTTGCTTCACTAGCACTTGCATTATGTAAACCCACAAGCCTTGTCCCACCCCCTTTCTACCTATTTAGGAGGCTTGAAACCAGATCCGAGAGAAGACGAGTTGCCACCAAAGCTGAGGATGATGGCAAAGATGAGGTTCCACCCCGGTGGGGATAAAGACGCAAGGGAGAATTTGATTTTCTGCAGCTACCAGCACACGATCCCACTTTTGGCCTGGGCTACAAGCCAAAAGTCAAAGACTACATCAGTAGAGCTCAGTAGAGAAGGAGAGTCAGAAGAGCGCTGGAAGAGGGTTGACTCCCGCCGCACGAGAACATGCCTACGCCACCGCCCAACTATGTCTCCTTTCCGATCCACATGCCGCTACAAGACCCCTGTCAACCACCCTTAGCCAAAAAACACAAGTCCGTCCGTAGAAAGTCCACACCAAAATGTCTGTATCCCTAGTCCCACAGTACTCCCGACTGCATCACAGGCATTATTATCCTGATCTTTCTTGTCTGTTCTTGAGTGAGGAGGGTCAGCTTGATGCAGACCCGGAGTCTGAGTCTAGTTCGTCAAGCACGGCGGAGGAGATACGGAGAGAAGGAGACGTCGAGATAGAAGAACGTGAAGCCGAGGGAGGAAGTTGTCGTATCGATGGAGGAAGGAAGCCAGGGACAACTACTTCTCCTCAGATCCCTTTTAGCTACTCCGTCAAATAGCTCAACTGATGCGCATCCCACGCTGCGCACTCCGGGGCTGTTCGCAATGGCGAAGCCGGGATTCACGCTTCGGGAGATCGATAGTGCAATTAAGCCCTACGAAATCCTTTCAATATCTTCGCCGGGAAGCGAAGCGGCCCGGCACGTCGGTCTTCGCCATTCCCTCCTTTGGTTGTTCTGTGCAGGTGCCACCTGAAGTTTCGAGAAACCAGGGCCCGAGTGGAACTGAACGCGCTCTATCTTCGGTAGCCCGGGAGGACTTAGTCCTTCCACCATGCGATTAGGTTGTCCAAGCCCTTCCTTTATCCCTTCATGCCTTAAACATGCCCTTCTCACCCAAACCTTCCATGCATGTCAGTCTAATCTAACCTACTAGATTGATCACAGTAACCAACTGCAGTCGGACGGCATATATTAGTCCGTCACTAAGGAGCATACAACAGATTAGTGGTCGGACTCCTCTAACTTAGGAAGTGGCATAACCAAACTGGTGAACGCGAGCGGTTGGACACCGCGAAGCTTGTCGTTTGAGACATTCTTCCGTAAGTTAAGGAGGACCCTTTCAAGAAGCCTGTCCCTCGCCTTTCGCCTATCCAGCCAAGCTTGCGGGGGACGTCTTGATAGAGGACTCATTACCTCGAATCTTGGGATAGGGAGAACGCATTGTCTTTCCTTGATGGAAAAGAACTCCTTGTGTGGTATAGCTACCTAACATACCCGCCGAAAGGAGACGAATAGTGATCGTTAGAGTAGATCAGACTGACTAGAATGAAACAAAAGCCGCGTAATACAAAGGACCAATAGTTGGGTATCACATTAGCGCGACTGGCCCGGTGTATGAATTAGTTGGTTAGTGGACCGGGGGAAAGAGGCTGGTAAGGACGTCTATAGATAGAGGCTTTCGATCGAGGTGATTGATACCATGCTCTTCCTAGGCGACCTCTATTTGAAACGTAAAAACGGAATAAAACGAAGCGAAAGCTACGCGAGCCAGTCTTCGCTCGCTCCGCTGTCGCTTCTCTCGCTCGCTTTCGGAATGGCAGCTTCTTGGATTCTCCCGTCTGAAAAGACTGTGACTATCACGGTCGGTGAACGAAGAGTCTTGCATGCAACCCCTCCGCGAAATCACCCAGGCGGAGCCTGTTAACATGAACACTGCTGAAGAGGGCAAGGAAGATTGGCGAGAACCCTTCGAAACTACCTCCAGGACGGAAGGCTACCTGAAGACCGTCGGGCCGAAGTACGAAGGTTCCAAGTTCATCATGTGGAAGGATGCCCTCTATAAGCGATCGCTTGATGGGATCTATATGAGGTGCATAGCCAAAGAACGGATACCCGGAGCAATGCAAGAGGTCCACGCGGGAGTGCGCGGGGCACACCAAACGGGACCAAAGTGACAAATGCAGCTCAAAAGACTAGGATCTTACTGGCCAACCATGATATCCGACTGCATTGAATACGCCAAAAGCTGCAAGGTCTGCCAGTACCACGCAGACTTTATTCACCAGCTTCCGGAACCATTGCACGTCACAACATGCTCATGGCCATTTGCCACCTGGGGGATGGACATCATCGGAGCCTTCACGCCACCGTCGTCAGCAGGGCATCAGTCTTTATTGGCCGCTACCGACCAATAGTTCGCTCTAAGTGGGCCGAAGCGATCAGACCAAGCAACTAACTATGAGGCGATCGAAGAAGAACAAGCGCTACACCTAGGAATCAACAAGACGAAAACTTTGTGTTATAATTCCCCCCTATGTTCTTATTGGGATCGGAGAGAAAGACAAAGCTACTGACTGATCAGACCAAGCAAAGCACACGCCCAATCCACTCACCGATCGGAATGATCTAAGCCAAGCAACCGATCAGAGTCACCGATATGAATGGTGGGGCGGGTCTTCCAAGCCCGCCCATCTATCAGCTGGGGGGGTCGAACGAGTTAGCAGCACGGTCGACCAAGGGCGCAGAGAGGGATTGCAGAGGAATGAGTGTGAAGAAAATGAAGACCCAAGGCAACTCACTTTCTGTTTTCTCGTAGATGTCGCGAAAACCCGAATGAGGATGCGAAGCGAAGGAAAGTGACCCTGTGAATCGGAACGCGTAGGGCCAGATCGGAAGAGGGTGTATAAAGCGGACGCGAGCCCACAGCCAAAGCTAACTGGCTGAGCGAGGGGTCGTCAACGGCACTAGGATGAAGAAAGTCGTCGGAAGAGAGTCTGCCTTCTATGATTTGAGCGACCGAGAGTAGTGAAATCATATATAGACCTGATCCTCTAGTCACGCGTTTGCACCGTCGCATCACACATGCAACGGACAGAAGGAGAAGGGTCTGCATGAGGCACCAGAGGGGTGACTAAGACGGTAAAACAAGCTAACCAGGACAGTCAAAATCAAAGACATCAATATGTTGAATGGCGGGATTGGGGCCATCTTTCCCGAAATACAACTATTTCAGTAACTATGGCGTGAGACGGATCACAGATCGAGTTCCAGTGGGATCGGGTTTTTGTATGTCTCGCCTAGGGCCCTATCTTACCATAATCATACAACTTCCATGTTGCGCCCGGCACGGTCGGGGAAAGACGTCATGTTAAATTACGTGCTTCATACAATCCAACTCGATGGAAGGCCGGGCACCACACCGGAAAACTAAGGCTAAGAAAAGAACTAATGGTGAAAGGCGAACAGATAAACCATGAACAAAACTCATAGATCATGAAAAGGGTTCAAAAATCAAACTATCAGACGCAATAATATGGCTTTCATTGGTGGAATCATGATTGATCAGGTCATGATCGGGCGAATCCCGCCATTGGTATAGTTAGGGATGGAGAGGCGGATCCAAGATCCAGCCAAGGGGCATGTGAAGGTCACAACCAAGTCGCTCCATTATTCTCCCAGAGAACAGGGAAGATAATCAGTCAAAGTGAATGATCAATTCCACTTCTTGGTTGAGTTCTACACGTGTCTTGGAAGGGTCGAACCTGCACCAAACGACTGTACTCAGCAGACAGAGGAAAGACGAAGCCTATTAGAAGGTGTAGGTGGCCTAAGCTGCTGCCGTATGATAAGTCCTTCGCCGCCGTTCCGTAACGACCTTTGAACTGAGTGGAGAAGGCAGAAAGTCTTCCTAGCCCGCCCAGGCTAGCCGTATATTGCCCCTAAGGAAGGCAAGGGGTTGGCGCAGCTTACGGTCGGAGAGAAAGGTGCACCGTCTTTCTACCCAGGTACGGTGGATAGTGTTCGGAAGAATGGAGACTAGGTGTGTTTCAACAATGTCGTGGCCGAGATGAAACTCGGGCACTATGTTTCCAGGTTGAGACCCTGATGAATGAAGAAGACGGTCGGGTCATTCGTATGAGGCTAAGAAGTAGTTACTTCCTCACTTTCTGAATCAGGCAAGGAAGGTCGCAAGCTTCTCGCTCTCTTAGAGAGAACGATTCCACGTGCCGTGTTAGTATACGTAAGCGGGCGGGAAGTCGATCAGTCCGCAAGGCCGAAAAGCAAATGGGAGCACTTAGGCATCTTAGTCAGTCCGCTCGGTTTTCAAGGGGGGTCAGCAAGACTTCCATCTTACCAAAGAATTCCTTGGGACCACTGCTCCTCACGAGAATGTACGAACTCAAAAGGTGAACGCCGACATCTCGTGAGCAAGAGAGGAGAAGACGGATTTAACCATCTAACCCCCCGTCTTGGAAGGGTTGCCCCCTTTATTGTGGGTAGCCCTCCAAACCGATCCCAGAGTACGTTCCCCGACCCACCGATGGGTTGGTAAAGCCTTCCAGGTTGGACTCCACGACATCCCTTGTTCAAGGGGAATAGTGGTAATAGACGGGATATACCTCAATATCAGTGATTTCATATTATCTTGAATTTCTGATAGAAAGGTACAAACCCTGTCAATGTTCTCACAAGGAGTCAGGACTCAAATGTCTTTTTCGTCACCTTTGCAGCAAGAGGAATAATCTACCTACTTTTAAGAACGAGAAGTATATCTGAACCAGCATGTCCGCCTTGTCATCACGACGATAGATCATCCTTCGGTGAAACCTTGGGATGATTCTAGGGAAGCCCCTTCTAGTCAATGAGACTGGAAAAGGAAGAAGAGAGGGTGAAAAGGAATCACCGCCTCCAGCCATCTGGAGACTAGATGCACATTGTTTTAAATACAATGCCACAAATGGATAACCAGACTTCTTACTACATCTTCTTACTTCTTGGGTGAACAGGTAGGCTCCTATACACATTTCTTTGGTCAAACCATCATGGATAATGAGGATGACTTTATTAAGAAGTCCCCTCATTACCCGAGAGTCTGATAAGACTCTCTGCCACCGAAGAGGTGCCACCTTTAATAGGGATGGAAATAGATTATTAAACATCATATAATCAATCCATTCCGATTCGTCACTAGCCTGAGCTTGGCCTAGGAAACATCCCTTTAATAAGGGGAGTTCTGTACCAACCGCCGTTCACAGTGACAAGGGGCGGCTATCCCTTTTGGGGATGTGTGATAACCTCACCATCCTACAAAAGGAGACAACCTCTTCGGACTCACCCACATGACCTTTCTCATGGAAGGCCATAGGAAGGCATCTTGGTATGACCAAGAACCCCTCATATCCTTTTGAACTTAAGGATGAAGAAGGGAGAGGTATAGCCCAATATATTCATCATGAACATAGGCTTGTGAGCCCACGCCTAGATGAACCACGGGACTGGCCTCAATGGAGGACAGACCGACACACAACGATCCGCCCTTGATGGTGATGAACCATCACGCCGTAGGACCTGTAAGGGTCCTCGCAACGCCAGGAAAGACAGTAAGAAAGGTACTAACACTAATTCCGTCTATTCGACATCGGCACAGGCTAAAAAGGAACCTAATACCTCAGATGTCAAAGAAATGGATGCTTCCTGCTTTCAGTAAAGTGAGGCACTACAGGTATTGGATTCCGCTTGAACTAATGAACCAGGAGTTCTTCCCAGTGAAAAGGAATTTCTAGAGTCAGATTCAATAGATGGGCAAACAGCTCCAATAGCAAAGACCGGCCACATCTAACAGAATATTTGTCCGTCATTCATCCCCGGAATAGTTGCAAAAGGCAAGATTGCCTCGGTGACCAAGAAGAAGGACAATCGTCTGCTAATCGAAGATGAACATTCGAAAGGAGTTTCTATATGTCAGATTCATGTTCTGTAACAACCGAACCGACACACTTGGATTCTATAGCAGCCTAGTCTCAAGCAGCGGAGAATTCAAATAAACATCTCCAAAGCCCCCGATTCGAGAAAGAAAGAAAGCCTTTTATGAAGACTAGCTATGCTAAATTTAGTAAAGAAAGCTTGCCTAACTATATCCGATACTGGTGAATGAGAATTCCGTCCGACCGATTGAAAGGCTGGACTTGCTTGAAAGAACTAGCTCTACTTCCTTTAGGTTTTTCAAAGTATATGACTTTAAGACTTCAAACAAGTAGCTCGTGGAACATCTCCCACTTGCCCTGCTTTTCTCAATCTTCTATCTCGGACTACGTCATGATCGGGCAGCCAAGCAATGTCTTTCACTCCTAGCGGTAGGAAGAGAGGTTCAGCGCAACATGTCCACAGGTTGATCCCTTGTTTCGACCTCAACCTGATCTTTTTATTTGATAAGCACTGGAAGAGATCTAAAAGCAAACATTCCATTGATTGAGCACCCATTCCTGTGTTGGATGATGATCCAACCTGCTATCTCAATGCATGGGGGATACAAAGATTCACATAGTCAGTAGTGAGACCTTAATGGCCTAGTACGACCAGACAGAAGCAGAATCATAGTGTTCCTCCAGGGATTGGTCATTCATGAGCCTTCCTTTCTTTACGAGATCAGGCCAAAAGAAAGAGTAGCACTAGCTGAGCAAAGTCAGGTTGCACATTGAGAGGCTTCCCCAGTCAACATAGAGAAGGACAGTCGATAGAAGCAATCATCCGAGGAGAACCCTCCTTAACAGTTGGTGTCCCATATTCGAATGAATAGCTATATGCTTTTCACAGGCAAGTCGTTCATGAAGAACCTTAGTTTTGGACCTTTGCAAGAGGATTTCCCCAGCTTTTAGTAGCACCACCTGTGAAGAGTAAGATTCCGGGAATAGCTTTGAAAAAGCTTTCGTGTGGTGGGTTTTGTCCCTAATGAGATGGGAGAGCAGCAAGCCAAACATCGTACTCTCCGGAGGGACCGTGTCATGTCAAATTCATAGCTAAGCTGACCATCTATCTGCCCTAAAAGCAAGAGCTTGGAAAACGGGTGCCAGCAGTTCGGTTGAAACTCGGAATTAGGTAGTAAGTGAATACTTTGGGCTTTTGGCCACCGATGAAAGGAAGATTCCCAGTCATGTAATGAAAAAGAAATTGAGAAAGAAAAAGCCCATGCTTTGGTGTAGCACCGGTTTCGGCAACTCTTTTTAGATGTTATTTCCGATATCCTGGACTCAAGAAAGGAATTCACAACTGAGCGACTATATCATGGGAATATTCCACTGCTGAACGGCGGCTAAGCCCATTGAGAACAGCTTACTAGAGTATCCAAATTCCATCGTATACTTTTTTCCCTAGGAAGTCTCGAGGCAAAAGAGTTAAAGTGGGAATCGGCATAGGGCGCTGTAAAGGCCATTCTTTAAAAGATAAAGGTGAAGTCCTCCGTCGGAGGTCGCTTCGCTCCCTTGTTTCCTAAGGGGAGAGGGGTCTTATGTTAGTTTGCAATGCATGTTCCCTCTCCCCTCTCGCTTGGGAACCTGTTCCAGAAATTCAGAATATGAATTATTTTTTCTTTCGAAAGGAAACGTGCGAGCGGAAAAAGAAGCTCATCTCAATTTCATCGACCCTGGAGCGGACGAGTGGAAATTCTTTTGACTATATGAAAATAGATAGAGTATATAGGCGAGAACTAGAGCATAGAGTGAAAATGTGGAATACGATCTTATAGGAGGAGAGCTAGATTTCCCTTGAAGCGATAGTCTTATCCCCACCAAGTAAAGCACCAGAAGTGTTGACCTCTAAAGTGAATGAATTATCTAACCATCCTGTTGGTTTCAAGCCAGTGAGTCTGGAGTGAAAAGAGAGTGAAAGCAAAAGCCCAAGAAGACTATCGGCTGTCACGCGGAAGAAATCCATTTGACCTATGCCTGGAAAAAAGTCAAACTCTTCTTTCCAGTCGAAAGGCATTCCTTTGGGAATCAATAAAAGGTCTTTTCCAGTGAGCTAGTTGGTTGCAAGTTCGTTAGGCGGGTTTCAACGAGTTGGGAGAGTCAACAGTTCAAGTGCCACTGCAAGTTCAGTTCTCATCTCAGGTGTTGAAAGGCAGGACTTTTATCAAAGGTAGATTCGCCACTCGATTGAAGGTCTTTCAAGTGAGAGTTTATCGGTTCAAGAAGCCTAAGAAAATCCCTAAGTAATGGGAAGAAGAAGGGGCAGTGTACGGGCAAGTCTTGTGCGGGCTAGCCTATTCCCATTGCGAATAAAGTCCTTCCTCGACAGAACGTTATCACGCAAACCAGTTTCAGTGCCAGTAGCCCTTTACTTTAGCGAGTTCCCCGAAGTCCGATCTGATTCAATTCCACTTCATTTCTACAAGTAGAATACCGGGATAATCAGGTAGCCTCCGATCCATTCTCTTCGCGTAAGTTATTAGGCTTCCTGCAAGGAAGTGAGAAAGATATAGTTAAAGCGCCAGTCCAATACGGCAAGCTTTTTTGAGGAAAGTTTTGATGCAATTGAAATAATTTCAGTTGAGCCTATGATATTCCGAAAGTGTCCCACACATGGCATGGAATACCTAAAGCATTCTGATCCTACTGTAGCTGCTACAATTGCTTTAGCGCGAACAGCAGTCGGGTCAGTCAGTTCGGAAAATAGTTCATGCTTGACTATGTTCGGCCTAAAGAAGTATCCGTGCTGCTCCAGATCAAGAATTGGGGACTTTCTACAAGCACCAATAATAAGATTTAACAGATGCTTTAAGTTCAAAAGGTGCTTAATGAGGGCTATTCATTATTTCGACTACCAAAAAATATGCATTAAAACTCAAATCTCCCCCCTAGGGAAAAAGCTCAGCGAAGGTCCGCTGCCGATGGGGTTCCAACCAAGGAGGATAAGTTTAGCCTCAATCGAAATATCTTTATAGCCTTAAGTTGGCTTACAACATTCCTTTGAGCTTCCCCTTTGTTTTCCAGTAAGCTAGTACGGGCGCAGGTCTAGTTAACGTTCAAGCAGAATCCCCAAAAGACTATCGTTTGTTGGTTGGGATGGGATCTTAGGAGAGAAAGGAAAGCACAGAAACAAAGTGAGCCTACGGGAGGGTGTAAAAGTTCCTCAAGCCTGTGCCCGATAGCAAGGTATGATTCAAGACGATTTGCAAATAGGAATGAATTTAGTAAGACAGCGTCAGTCCTGTTATTTGAGTCCTTTGCTAGTTCCATAACAAGGGGTAAACAACACCTTAAGTGTGGTATGATGAAATCCTCTTTATTTAAGTAGCAAGCCAAGCCAGCTCACGAGAGTCCCTAACGCCATAAGCTCGTATCCAGTCTGATTGTTGCGATCCAATGGCCGAAATAAAGTAAACAAAGGGCGTCTTTGATGATGCCTTTTTATCCTATCCTATATAAGGGAGCAGAAGGGCAGGTTATTAGCGCTTTTTTATTTTTCGAAGGTTTTAGCGAGAGTAGAGCTTGGGTTATGGGCGCTATTGGGTAGGCGTAAAGTTCACGTTTCCAGATGCCTTATAAATAGTGTTAGTGTTAGAAACCCCATTGGTTGGTGTGATAGCCTGGAATGGGAGGCCAGTGATCAAGCCCGAAACGTAAGTATCCTAAAAAGTTCTTGCTATCTTCCCTAAAATGTGCCAGTTAGTGGATCGATAAAGCTCCGAAAAAAAGAGTTCCTACTGATTAGGCCGGTCACCTTTAGACCTTTATCCTTCTCTGACAGAAGAAGACAAAAGTGCCAGGTATGACATTGCAGCTTGTCTGGCCCCGCTATAAACAGTGGGGACCTCTGCAAGTGAGTTATTACGCCATAACGTCAGCTAGATTCGTAGTGTCCCCTATTGATGGTCTTCAAGGAAAGTATACCAGTCTCAGCACACGTTCAAGTGAGAGTTTCAAAGGAAAGCAATTGGTTGGGTCGATGAAATTTAGGTAAAGGCGCGATAGCATTTTGGTTTCTAATTTCGAATTTCTATTGTTATTTTTTCTTTACTCATCTGAACCGAAAGCGAATCGGTTGAAAGCAGTAGATCAGTTATTTCCTTTATTCCAGCTCTCCTCCCTCTCCTTGTTGTCGAGGTCGAGTAACTTCCTCCCTATCCCTATAGTCTTCATTATAGTTTCAACCCCTATCTATAACATTAAGAATCCAAACCTCACTTCACTGGACTAACTTCAATCACTGGCTAGCGTTATATCTCACGTTATTTGGCCTTACTGTGCTGTGATAACGGGGGTAAAAACAAGCTTACAGACTTTGTTCAACTAAAGAGACTGGACCCACTTTGAAGTATTGGGAATAGACTACTAAAGAGGAAGGGTCGATGCTTTATTAGTCCGGGCTTAAGCTTACACGAAATATAGCTGACTTGCTGCCTAACAATAGCCTGACTCGCTAGCATTCCTGGCTTCAAACTATAGGACTTGAGGGCTTTAGCGGCTTGAATTAGATGTTCACGATAGGGGTTGAAACGAGACCACCCCTTGACCCTAACCAAAGGGGGGCATCCCGTAGAATGAATTCATACTCTTGCTCGGGCTTTTCAGCTTCGGGTGCAGGTTAAACAAAACTCCCCTTATTTAAGAAAGGGAACTAGCTTTCGAAACAGGCTGTAAACTGGAAACTAGCTATTGACGTGACCAACCTTACTTTCTTAATTAGCGAAACTCCTATGCCTTGAGGATATTTGGTTTGGGTGGCGTAAGGCATGGTGGAAGCCCGAATCCTTTAAACTCTCACATTCCCGTACACCCTTCGTTTTGAGCCTTGACGTCTTCGTTTCAATATGCATCCAAACCGCACTCTTTTCAAATCCCATTGAAACTAGCCTTGAAGCATAGGCTAGGCAAGGAAGCTCTCCTACAACTCTCAAATACTCGACGCCATAGAAGCGCTTTTCACGCTTAACATGGGCAATAGATAGGGAAGGAAGCATAAGCAAGAGCTGGCTTTTTTCAAGCTGAGGAAGGGCTACTAGTTAGGCCAAGAGCTAGGCTAGCTGCTTTTCAGTTTTTTTTTTGAATTCAGAAACAAAATCACAATAATCCGATCTTTCAGAATTGACCATGGATTGAGTCAATCTTTGTTCAGCATCCCCTGTGACAAAAAGATGCTCGAAAGGCACATTTACACGCTTTTCTAACGTGCGTTGAGCATGGTGAGCAAACGAAGAAGGTGAAGACCTATGCTTCTTTATAACATAACGGCTTTTCCTTTCCCGTCTCGATCTGTTCCCGGTCCTAGTGATCTGTGGACGTACCCCAAAGCGAGCGAGAACTAATATCAGATAGAGAACGATTCTTCTCGTATAGAAAGAAAGCGCTAGTAGAGTTTCGTCTTTCGAGCGAAGAAAGCTCTTTTGATTGGCCTTGTGTGATGAAGTTATCATGAGCCTCGTTTGAGTGAATGCTTTGGAAGTTTTTAATATGATAATTGATTCGGTTGAGGTCCACTGAACCCTCCCTTTCTTTTTCTTTCTCATGCCTAACGCCTAAAAGCCCCCCTTTCTGCTGTTTGCCATTCCGAAGTCTAAGAAGAAGTTTACAGTAGATTGGTGGTAAGTGAGCCGCTCCAGCCGCCTTTAAGACACTGGGGATTGTGAATGAGCTTCATGCTCTGGCTCATCGTGAGACCTTGATTCCGGGGAAGGTGGTGAAAGAAATGAACTCTTCTCCAAAAAGGGGGCTTGGTCTAGAACCAGGAAAGAGGTTGTTATATCAGTCTTTTGGTCGGGTAGCAAGCTAGCCACCAGCAAGCAAGCTAGCTAGCTAAAGAAAGAAAGAAAGCAATAGGCTTAGGAACGCTACATACGCTCAGATAGCAGAACGCACACTGCGAAGAAAGCTTAAACCGCGCTTACCACCCACACCCTCCCACTTCCCAGCCCCTAGCGCATAGCACGATGTCAGGGTTACGCTTGCTGCATGGTTTGCGTGTGCTGTTCGGGTTACGTTTGCTGCAAGGGAAAGGTAAGCGTATCGTCCTACTCAGACCTACTAGCCGGCGCCGCCTTCCCTCCTTCCTTCCGTTGTCTTTCAGTATCCACCATCCGTAGGGGAATACGAAGCATAAGAGGGAGTTCTTGATACGGTAAGGAAGGCTTTTTCCCTTTTAGGTAATGAGTCTTAAAAAGAATGAAAAGCATTTTCATCCATAGTTTATGAGTTTAGGTAATGAGTCCTCTTTTCAAGCAAATCATCTTTGTGATTAATAAAAGAAGACCTATACCACATCCCACACTTTGTGAATTTGAGAGGTGCCATGAATAAAATAAGAAATCTATGCTCTGCTCGGCCTGGGACACAAGACTTTTCCATAATTGTTCCAGTTTTTCTGGAAAAACCACATGATGTGTATTATACGCAATTTCTGACCTTCCTCTTCAGATTCCTTTCTTCTTCCCTTAGAAGAACGCTTTGACCGTTTGCCATAGGAAGTTTGACTTTACAGAGATTCCAGATTCGCGGGAATCGATATAAATCATTTGTTTGTGGACAGAAAGGAAAGATTACGACTCTTTCCGATAGATAACCAAAGAGCGGACAGGAGCAAGCCAGAGACCTATTCCATATGAGCTAGCTAGCCAATGAGATGAGCTACCCATTGAGGGAGCTTAAACCGATGTCCCTATGTGCCAGCCGTTACCTTCCTTTCAGATAGGGCCTTCCTTGCGTACTATACTTATAACTTATAGAATGAAAGTTTCAATAAACGGCCTATCTTTTGCATTTGAAGGGACCTATCGTGACCCAAACCTAAAACAAACTTAGATTTAGCAAATAAAAAGGGCCATGAAGAACGTTTTCTATAAACCGAGATGTTCCGATAAGCGGGATGAGCTAAGCTAAACAGAAAAGAAATTCGCTAAACAGATGCGAGAGTTCACGGATGACCGATCGATACAGTACGAGAGATTCCCCGGGAAGTATTTAAAAAAAGGAATGACCCTAGCGAAGACGCACGGGAGAGATTCACCAAAGGACATATTCCGGATGACAGCTCGACCGATTAAAGCGATCGATGAGCTAAACAGAGGATCCCTACTTGATACGAAACAGAACAAGCACTCATACTGAAATACTTCAATCGATGATTCAACTCCTAGCTTCAACGGGAAGCCCTTCATAATCATTCTTCTTCTTATTATTATTCTTATTCGTTAAGAGAAGGATCCAATCCAGCCGGAGGTTCCACACCGGCTACCCTTTAGTCGAATTCAAGAGGCAGGGATTGCTCCTTCATGCCGTCCCAACGTTTAGGCGTGTGAGAACAGCGAGAATAAGACTGTTGGGGGAGTCCAGAGCGCCCGGCGGCATTGCCCCAATGGGACGTGGTTACCTCATATAGAGAGGAATCCGAAGGGATGTGACCCGCGGACGGATTCATCTATACCCAATGGCTGGCAGAACTATCGGTGCTCTGCTCGTAGCGTACTACAACGAATGGATAGTTCGTTTGACAGTTAGGCTGTCCATCTCACTCGCCAGACCAGTGAGAACCTACATCCGATCTTTCGTCTGCGAACCACTACAACCCGACCTACGGCAACCATAATCAGACCTTTCATGCATATGGAGGGCCAATCCAGATGGGTGTGATCAATTCAAAAAAGCGAGTCTCAAGCTGAACCCAACGGCCAACGACAGGATACGAGACAGAGCCCCTGCTCTCCGGATCGCCCAGCGGAGAGATCTGGCGAAGAACGGGGAATGAAGAGATCACACCGATCTTCCTACAGGCGCAAGAAGTCGACCCAACTATCCCAGGGCCCTTCGGATGCAGAGGACCAATGTCACAGGGGCAAGGGGTACCTCCCGCTCAGGAACAGAGAAGGGCAGTAGCACTTGCCACACATACATAATGCCCCTCGAACTGCTCCCTATCAATGTATGCCGCCGATGAGGACGGGGGCCACCATACACATACATCTTTACAGGTCCTAGCCTAGTCTTGTATTGATAACAATAAACAAGCAAGGAGTGATCAGTAAAGCCAGGGGTATTAGGGGGGGGACCCACCTAAAGAATCTGACATAAGGCATATAATATATTACATAATATTGAAACGCGCCCACAAGCACCTGCATCTGGGCTACTCGAGAAGGCTGGGAGGAAGAGTCTCCAGAATAGAAGACAAGATAATCCCATATAGAATTTTGAAACAAGCTTGAAGACGGAAAGAACGAACGAAGCTGCGCTGCCCTTTCGTTCAGCCTTGATGCCTGTTAGCCTGCCCGCCAGAAAACTAGAAAGAACGGAACTGAGCTGAGAAGAGACAGACTTTCCATATGAGCAAATAAACAAACTACTCCGCAAAGCACCACTCCCGGGATGAACGGAACTGAGCTACGCTACTAACTGCGCCAGAGGGCAGAGAATAGACAGTACCTTCCCAAGTCTGGCCATGAAGGCCTATGATGCAAATGAAGAACATCTGACACCACAAGTAAATTACTAGCAAACCGTTTTAAAAGAAAAAAGAATAATGAATACAAGTAGGAAGGATGGAAGCACTAGAAGAGAGAAGATCGTTCAGATTCAATCTCATAGACCGTCTTATTGATTCCTTGCTTGAGCTATCGCTTACTTCTTCCCTTCCTGAATGAAGTAAATCCACCGTCGATACGACCCAAGGAAAGCTCGACGTAATGTCTTGCCGGCAACGTATCGGATTGGTTTTCGTGAAAGAAGCGATAGCTGATAGCTACAGCCTGTAATCAATAGGGCGAGTGGCGAGTAGTGGAGTTCTGTTAATATGGCATAATTTCATTTCTTATTCTATTCTATATTAGGCTTTTACTTATATTATAAGTAAACTCGATTAGGAAAGCTGATGGCGAGATGGAAGATAGAATGAAATTTCGCGTTATAAGAATAAGAATAAGTTATTTTCGCTAGATCGGTTGCAGCTTATCTAGTGATAGTCTGAATCTCGCTACATAGGATGCATGTTGATAGACTAGCGTTGAAACCTAGCCATCATTCCCTACCATGGTTAACTCGAAAAGATAACCCATCTCTCTTTAGTTAGCTAGGGAAATGGGCATACGACTGATTCTGGTAACATTGATCAAAAGCTAGCCCTATTGACTAAGGGCTTACCTCAATCATATCTGTGGAATTCTGGAATAAGGCTTAATGGCTATCTATGGGCATGAGAATTCGAGTTCAGGCCTACAATTGGCCTTAAAAGGAAAAGTGAATCAGGAAGAATCTCTGGCAAGGTTTGAAGAAAAACTCTGAATCGGATAAGAGGCTTTCTTTGACCTTGAGTTCGCCCCTTACAGACTACATCTGGGAGTCGGTTCGCCCGACCATACCCAACCAATGACTAACCTACTCCAGGTAATAGGGGTGATTCAATCCAGCGCCAAGCGTACCTGGGGCTATCCTTTTGACCGGATCTTTAGAGGTCCGCCCGTCCGGCGTCGGTCCCTCCCCTTTTTTTTAACCAGTTCCAGTACTGTTTTTGCAAGAGAAGCAGTAAAAAAGTAGTAGTAAGCAAAAGTGAAGTGACCCGGCCCAGTTAGTTGGGCCAGTTCAAGGCACCCTTCGGATTCAATCCAGCCACAGGTTTCCCTATGGCTACCCTATATTACGACACCCCAGCCCTCCGTAGAAATGTTCGCACTAGCTTCTGGTTTCAACTCCCTGCATTTCCCATTAACATAACAACCATCACCTTCGGAGCATTAGAAACCGTCATCCTTATCATCAAAATAACCCAAAATCCTCTTAATATAGTATGAGTTGGGGCCATGTTTTCTGATATCGTGATCCATTTTAGTTAAAATGGCAACTTCTTCTCTGTCTGCAAGGTGGCTTGACTGTGGGAGCTCGTTATCTAGTTCTTCACGCGTCTCGTCAAAGAACGAAAGAATGGCATCATGAGGATTGGGTTGTTTTGCATTTTCCAACAAGTAAGGATGTTCAGAAAGCGTAAGTTTTTAGAAAAAGTTTATAACATGAGTGTTTCAGCTCCCGGATCTGGAGATCCTGATTCTCGAACTCGAGTAACCGATTATATTCTAGTTGAGACGGAGCGGAATCCAGGGCCTTTTTGATTTCAGTCCAATATTCCCCCCTTTCCTTATCAAGAAGAAAAGGGGTATTCTCCTTTTCTAGGAGTTTGATTTGATGGCTTTATTTTTGAGTGATGACTCGCAGCTCGCATTGTGAGTAATTGCTGTTTGGTGCGAAGGTCCTGCTTCTTCGCCCGCCACCCTTGGGATCGGCAGATTCACCGACGTGCCCTCCGTGTCCGTTTCGGAAAAAGGCTCCAACAGGACCTGAATCTCGAAGGAATCCTCCTTCCACGAGGACGAGCTTGATGGGCCGGAAGCTGGATTCATCATGTTAACCACGGAGTCGGCCATACCAAAAATGGAAAGAAGGCCCACCACAAGGAGCCCCCCTTCCCACCCGAAGCATCTACTAAAACATAAAGACAGGGCTCTCCCCCCTTAGAAACCCCAGCCTTTTCAAGTATGGTCTGAAAGATATCACTGACACCTAGCCATCGAAAACAAGCATAACACAGACCGAGGAAGGTCACAAGGATGAGTAATGACCTGAGAAATTGACTAAACCCCTTTATAGTAAGATGAGGGCGCCAAAGTCGATCACCGAAGCCCTTGATAGCTGCATAAATAACTACAATCACCTTGTTTCTTTCACAAATGGGATTTCCTTTTTGTGCCAGAAGATCTACGTGACCAAATTTTCCTGCTCAAAAGACTTTCTCTGTTCTTCTTCATTCTAAACAGGAAAGCATCAACAAAACCTCCCTTCCATATAGATCGTCGTTGGTCCTTTATCCTCTCTTTCTTTGGATTCCCTACCTGCTCTTGAAAGTGGTCGGGCTACCTCTCTCTTTCTTGCCTGCTCACCGGGCTTTGACCATGTCTCCCGAACAATCTCAGTACATAT